ANTCGTAAACTCACTTTTGAATTAGTTTCCTTGCCCAGGATTACGTCCAGGGTCATTTGAAAGAAATCCAAAAATAAATAATGAAACAAAGAAAGTTACAACAATGTAAACAAAAATTTTAAGCGTTAACATTTAATTTTAAAAATTTTGTTTTATAGGCTACCACTAACTGGGCGTTTATTTTTCAAAATAAGCATTCGCAAATTCTATTAATAAATCTTTTACTGTGCTAATGATTCCCAACTCATTGCAATATCATCTATTAAAACATCACTATTATAAATTTCTAAAATAATTACTAGAAAAACAGCAAAAAGTGCCATAAATACAGCCATTAATACAGTTGTTCCCCAACCTGGAGCGACTTTCCCGTATTCTGAATTTAATGGACTTAATAGTGTACCTAACCCCGTTACCATACCAGTATCTTTTCCAGAATTTTTTGGCATAAGAAAAAAATATTCATCATTAAACTTTTTATTTTCTATAAAGGTTTTTTTATTACTGACTATTTAATAATACGTGGAGGTTCACGAAAAAATATTGAAAAGAATAAGATACCTAGTGTTCCAATTAATAGTTTTTTCTGAATTTGTCAGAAAAACTCAAACTAATTATGCAAATTTCTTTACGTATAGCTTTATTACTTTATTTAAAAGTTTATTATCCAATAAAAAAATATGTCTTTCGACTTTTTGTATATTTTTATTAGATATCTTTTTTTCTAATGTTTTTTTGATAATTGTATTTCTAAGATCAGAGGTTCTATTAAAGTAAATTTATTTTTCGCTATTTTTTACCCATTTTTAAAATAAAAAATAATTTAAATTCCTTATTTTTTATTACAAAATTATAATAAAAAGTTTCTAGATTTAATATGCTTACCTAGTTTCTTATCGAAGGATATTATTAAATATAAAAATTTTTTATTTAATAAAGATCCAATATTTTCATTTTACCATTCGAGGTGGATCACTAAAAAATATTGCAAAAAAGATAATTCCTAATGTTCCGATTAATAAAAATGTATAAACTAATGCTTCCATATGGGTATGCTCCTATTTTTATTATTTGTAAAAAATTTTAATTTATGAAGTGAGTGAATATGTGTATATGATAAATTCTTTAGACAGACTGTCGACGCGTACTTGTATCCCCAACTTTTTGAAAAGCTCCAAATTCAACTTGTTCATCTAAATCTGTGTCAATTCCTGCGAAAACATCTCGGAAAATTGTTCTTGCTCCATGCCAAATATGACCGAAAAAGAATAATAAACCAAAACATAAATGACCGAAAGTAAACCAACCTCGTGGACTACTTCTAAAAACACCATCGGATTGTAAAGTTGCTCGATCGAATTCGAAGATTTCTCCTAATTGTGAACGACGTGCATATTTTTTAACAGTTGATGGATCAGAAAAGGTTACACCATCTAATTCACCACCATAAAAAGTTACCGAAACACCCACTTGTTCTATACTATATTTAGATTCCGCTCGTCGGAATGGGATATCAGCTCTTACAATGCCGTCGTCATCTAATAAAACAACGGGGAATGTTTCAAAAAAAGTTGGCATACGACGTACATGAAGTTCTGTACCATTTTTGTCTTTAAACACAGAATGACCTAACCAACCAACAGCGATACCATCTCCACTATTCATAGCTCCTGCTCTAAATAAGCCCCCTTTTGCTGGATTATTACCAATATAATCATAGAAAGCTAATTTTTCAGGAATTTGACTCCAAGCTTCAGAAAGTGTTTTTCCGGAAGCTACGCTTTCAGAAACACGTTTTTCTATTTCATTTGCAAAAAAACCGTTATCCCACTGATAACGTGTTGGTCCAAATAATTCTATAGGGGTTGCTGCTGAACCATACCACATTGTTCCACAAACCACAAAAGCTGACCAAAAAACTGCGGCAATACTACTCGATAATACAGTTTCAATATTTCCCATACTTAGAGCATTATATAAGCGTTGTGGAGGTCGAACACATAGATGAAATAATCCGGCTAAAATACCTAAAATTCCAGCAGCAATATGATGCCTAATTTTTTTTTAATGGACTCTATCGTCAATACTTGTTGATTTTATTTAAATGTTTAAAAAGTTTTTTTAACCGCCTGATTCCTTTAGAGGTCAAAGGTCGTTTTTCTATTTGATATGTAAAAATACGGCACCAACGAAGAAATACTAGTTTTTTCAGAGGTTCGGCTTTTATATCTGACATATTTTTATTCAAATAAAAAAACAAAAATTGAAAACTGAAAAAATTATCTATTTCTAATTGATAACCATTAGGCTGTTTAATCATAGGTAAAAGTTTATTATGTTTTAATATCCCAGATAATTTATTTAAAAATCTTTTATTATTTTTTTGAGTGAAGCTCAGTTTTTGAATTAATCTAGTTTTTAAAATACTTTGTTTGCGAAAATCGGGTACTGAGTAAAGCATAAAATGGGTTTTAGAGAATAAATATCCATTTAACCAAAAAGACTTTAATTTTACACTCAACTGAGTATCATATAAATTCCTAAACATTTTATTATTCAAAAATATTTGATCGTTACTAAGCCACTGAAAAAAATAGAGAAAATTTTTCATCGAAATTAACTGAAATTTAAACAAAGAAAAAATACTTAATAAATGTTTTTTTTTTAATATGCGAAACACCCAAAAAGACGCATTATCATAAACGACTTCTCTGATCTGACCAAAACCCAAATTTTTTTTGATATAATAAATAATTTTAGGATCTTTTTGATGAATCTCAAAAATAAATAAATCATTAGAGTCTTTAATAAGAATCTGAACAAAACAAAAATTACCTTCTGAAAAACCTATAAACCATTCTAAAAAAGCGATAGAGATTTTTTTATACTCGTATATTGTTATAGAATAGGAATGGTTTTTAAATATATAATCAACGCCTATTGTTTCGCGTGTAGTCTCTGAGGATTCTAAAAATGAATACATAAGTTTTGTTTTAAAAACTAAACTAATTAAGTTTCCTGCTGATTATTGAATTCTAGTAGATTTTTCCGGTTACTTTAAACCTATGATAATCCTAAATAAAGACGAAACGATGGACGTACACATAAATGGAATAAACCAGCTAATATACCTAAAATACCAGCAGCAATATGGTGAGACGCGATTCCACCTGGGTTAAAAGGGTCAAAACCATCAGCACCCCATGAAGGTTTAATAGCTTGAACACTTCCTGTAATACCAAAAGGATCTGAAACCCAAATACCTGGTCCAAATAAACCAGTTACATGAAAAGCTCCAAAACCAAAACATAATAAACCTGATAAAAATAAATGAATACCAAAAATTTTTGGTAGATCTAAAGCAGGTTTACCTGTTCGAGGATCTCTAAATAATTCTAAATCCCAATAAACCCAGTGCCATAACGCAGCAGCGAATAAGGCACCTGATAAAAGAATATGCGAAGTCGCAACTCCTTCATAACTCCAAATACCAGGATTCGTTGCCGTTTCACCACTAATCGTCCAGCCACCCCACGATTGTGTGATTCCTAAACGTGTCATAAAAGGTAATACAAACATACCCTGTCGCCACATTGGATTTAAAACAGGATCAGACGGGTCAAAAACAGCTAATTCATAAAAAGCCATCGAACCTGCCCATCCTGAAACTAATGAAGTATGCATTAAATGTACAGCAATTAAACGACCAGGGTCGTTCAATACTACCGTGTGTACTCGATACCAAGGTAATCCCATAATTTTTCAATAAATATATAATTTTTTTTATTTTTTTACTTTCTTTCAATACAACTAAAAAATTTAAATTTATTGTTTATAATAATGAGTTTATATACTAGAGTCTCCCCTAAAATTTATTATAACATATGAGAATACAATTTTACAAGTTTTATAAATCTAAAAAATCTTTTACAAAACTTGTCGACGGATGTTCGATTAATTCTTTTGCAAAACCGGTTTGTGCAATATGACCTTTTTCGAAAATAATAATTTCGTTAGCAATTTCCATTGCTTCCTGTTGATCATGAGTGACGAATAATGTGGTTACGGGAATTTCATCATGAAATTTTCGTAACCATAAACGAAGGTCTTTTCTAACTTTCACATCTAAAGCGCCAAAAGGTTCATCTAAAAGTAATACTTCCGGCTCAATAGCTAATGCACGTGCTAAAGCAACACGTTGTTTCTGACCTCCAGATAATTGAAAAGGATATTTTTTCGACTGGGACTCTAATTGAATTAGTTGAAGAAGTTGTTGAACTCTCTGTTTTATTATTTCAAATGGCGTTTTTCTAATACTCATTCCAAAAGCGATATTTTCAAACACATTCAAATGCGGAAATAAAGCATAATCTTGAAAAACAAATCCTAATTTGCGATCTTGAATTTTTATATGAGTAGATTTTTTTCCAGATAGCCAAATACTTCCTTTATTAGGTTTTTCAAAGCCCGCAATAATACGTAATAAAGTGGATTTACCAGATCCAGAAGGTCCTAGTAATGCTACTAGATAACCGGTTTGAATTTCTAAATTGATATGATTCAGAACTATTTTTGAATCAAAAGTTTTTGATAAATTTTCAATTAAAATACTCATATTTGTTTTACGTAAACCAGCCATAACTATGAAGACCTTTACCTAAAAGATTTACACCAAGGTAACAAATCCAGACAACTATAAATCCTAATGACGCGATCATTGACGATTTTATACCTGACCATCCACGAATCAACCGCGTATGTAGATATATAGCAAAGATTAACCAGGTAATTAAAGCCCAAGTTTCTTTTGGATCCCAACTCCAGTAAGATCCCCAGGCTTCATTAGCCCAAACCGCACCCGATAAAATGCCAATAGTTAAAAAGGGAAATCCTAATCCAATAATTCTATAACTAAAATTATCTAAATTTTGTAAAATTTTATTGATTTGTGTTTCAAAAATTAAACGAGAACTGATTGTTTTATTTGATAATAACGATAGTTTAAAGGTTTTTGAGATATCGGTTGTTTTTATTTTTGTAAAACTATAAATAATTAAAAAAGCAATCGCTAATAAACAACCAGAAATTAAAGCAGCATAACTTACTAACATCACAGTTACATGCATCATTAACCAATTAGATTTTAACGCAGGAATTAAGGGACCTATTTGTTGTAATTGAGCTGGTAAGTAAAAAGAAGCAAATCCATTAACAAATAAAATCGTAGGAGCTGTAATACAACCAATCCAATTTGTTTGGTAATAAATTGGATCAACAAATGAATAAAGTTCAACTAACTGAAAAAAGTAAAGATTCATAAAACTAAGTAAAACAAAATTTACTTTCAAAACTGTACAAGTCATAAATACATACAGAAATATTTTCATTGAGGTAATAATCCAAGATAAATATTTTTGTAATTTATATTTATCCTTTCGAGTGAATTTTTCACATTTCTTTAAATTTTTTAACAATATCTTTACCATATTAAAAAATATAAATATAGTTTTTAAATAGCTTTTTAAAAGGAATTTGAATGTTAAAGAAGTATCAATGGCAATTTTTAAAAACACCATCGTGAAAAAGATCAGACGAACAAAATCGGTTGCTATAAAATTTTTTGAATTCAAAATCATAGACGTTTTAAAAAAGTTTTCTATAATTTTGATTACTTAAAGGAAAATGTTGAGAACTTTTCCAACGTAAAATTAAAGAAAAAAGTAATAGCAAATTCGTACAAGCCATACTGATAAAACCAAAATTAAAATAATTTTTTTGAAAGTCGAACTGGCCAAACCCAACTTGAATCCAATAAAAAAGCATCGTCAAAAATAAAGTAATAAAACAAAAATTATTTATAAAATTTTCGATGGCTAAAGTGGTATTTAAAGAGATTATCATTAGTTTTCCATTATTATAAAAAAAGTATTCTTAAAAATACTACTGATACTTTTTTTTACGGTCAATAAAAAAAAAAATAAACAAATAAAAACTTTATTAATAAAGTTTTTATTTGTTTATTTTTTTTTATAATACAAGTAGATTTGAAAAATTTATTGGAGACAAAGGCAGAAATGCTAGCAAATTTATAAATCTATTAAAAATTTGAAATTATGAAAATTTCTATTTATGGAAAAGGGGGTATTGGGAAATCTACGATAAGCTGTAATATTTCTATTGCATTAGCTCGAAGAGGAAAAAAAATTTTACAAATAGGATGTGATCCAAAACATGATAGTACTTTTACATTAACAGGTTTTTTAATCCCAACAATAATTGATACTTTACAATTAAAAGATTATCATTATGAAGATGTTTGGCCAGAAGATGTGATTTATCAAGGATATGGAGGTGTGGATTGTGTTGAAGCAGGAGGTCCTCCTGCGGGTGCTGGTTGTGGAGGTTACGTTGTCGGCGAAACTGTCAAATTATTAAAAGAATTAAATGCTTTTTTTGAATATGATGTCATTTTATTTGATGTATTAGGAGATGTTGTTTGTGGCGGTTTTGCAGCTCCCTTAAATTATTCCGATTATTGTTTAATAGTTACAGATAACGGTTTTGATGCTTTATTTGCGGCGAATCGTATTACGGCCTCGGTACGTGAAAAATCCCGAACACATCCTTTAAGATTGGCTGGTCTTATTGGAAATAGAACTCAAAAAAGGGATTTAATCGATAAATACGTAGAAGCGTGTCCGATGCCCGTTTTAGAAGTTTTACCTTTGATTGAAGATATTAGAGTTTCACGTGTTAAAGGCAAAACATTATTTGAGCTTTCTGAACAGGAAAAACAATTAAACTATGTGTGTGATTTTTATTTAAATATTGTAGATCAATTATTATCAAATCCCGAAGGAGTTGTTCCAAAAGAACTCGCTGATAAACAACTATTTCAATTATTATCAGATTTTTATTTAACAAAAGATAATTTAACAAAAACGACCGAACAACCAAATCTTAATAATTTAGATTTTTTATTACTTTAATATTAACAATGAACAAAAAATTAAATTTTGAGTGTGAAACGGGCAATTACCATACATTTTGTCCTATTAGTTGTGTTGCATGGCTCTATCAAAAAATTGAAGATAGTTTTTTTTTAGTTATAGGCACAAAAACCTGTGGGTATTTTTTACAAAATGCTTTAGGTGTTATGATTTTTGCCGAACCGCGTTATGCAATGGCGGAACTAGAAGAAGGTGATATATCTGCTCAATTAAATGATTATAAAGAATTAAAACGTTTATGCTTAAAGATTAAACAAGATAGAAATCCAAGTGTAATTGTTTGGATTGGGACATGTACAACTGAAATTATTAAAATGGATCTAGAAGGAATGGCCCCAAAAATGGAAGCAGATATACATATACCCATTGTGGTTGCACGTGCAAATGGATTGGATTATGCTTTTACACAAGGAGAAGATACCGTATTATCTGCATTAGTAAATCGATGCCCTATAGAGCCTATTTCACCACAAAGTCTCGTTTTATTTGGTTCAGTATCTAATACAGTGACTAATCAATTAAATTTAGAATTAAAAAAACAAGGGATAAACGTATCAGGTTGGTTACCTGCACAACATTATGCCGATTTACCTATATTAAATCAGGAGACGTATGTATGTGGGGTGAATCCCTTTTTAAGTCGAACGGCTACAACTTTAATGCGACGTCGAAAGTGTAAATTAATAGGGGCTCCTTTCCCAATTGGACCAGATGGTACACGTCACTGGCTTGAAAAAATTTGTCAAACTTATTCAATACAAACAAAAGGATTATTAGAACGTGAGCAGCTAATTTGGGAACAACTTGAAGATTATTGTAAATTAATTGAAGGTAAATCCGTATTTTTTATGGGAGATAATCTTTTAGAAATTTCTCTTGCCCGCTTTTTAATTCGATGTGGAATGATCGTGTATGAAATAGGAATTCCATATATGGACAAACGCTATCAATCTGCAGAGCTGGAGCTGCTTGAAACTACATGTTACAAAATGAATGTACCAATCCCTAGAATTGTAGAAAAACCAGATAATTATAACCAAATTCAAAGAATTCGTGAATTACAGCCTGATCTTGTTATTACCGGAATGGGACTCGCCAATCCATTAGAATCCCGTGGTATAAATACAAAATGGTCAGTAGAGTTTACTTTTGCACAAATTCATAGTTTTACAAATGCTAGAGATATCTTGGAGTTAGTCACACGTCCATTAAGACGAAATAAAAATCTCCAGAAATTAGAAACAATAAAAAACTATGTTTATTTACAATCTTAATTTATATATTAAAGAAATTTTGCACTAACTATAGCTATTATGAGCTTAGATCATTCCCACCGCCCACCCTAAAATTTATTAGTTTGTTAGAAACTCTAATTAGAAAATCACATTAATAATTTTTTTTATTTGTATTTTCTTAATTTGAGTAATTTCATTAAATTCACTGTAAATAAAAATTAATCAAATACTCGACGAGTCTATAAAAAACAGATCGCCTATTTTTATATAAAATTATAGAGTTTAAACTCTATAATTTTATATAAAAGAAAAAACGGGTTATAAGATTAAAAGCGATCAAGGACATTGGAAAGGAACTATACTGATAGTGATTACAAGTGGTATATTAAAAATTATTTATTAATTTTTTAAATGAAAACCGTTGCAAAAGTCAACAAAACAGTTCTCAATTCATGAAAGATCAACGCAGACGATTTAGAATAGTATTGAAAACAGCTAGAGGAAAATGTGTGTTTATAAAGGAAATTAATCTCTACAATTGATGGAATCCATATTTATGAGATTTTCTTTTGTAGTAAAAAAAAAAAAAAAAAAAAGGGATTATAGAACCCATAGTTTAGTATATTTAGAAAAATATTGTTACTATCTACGTTTACAATTTTGTGGAATACGGTAACATGCACTAGTTAAACTTTGCTAAACATTTTTGTCAGTTATTTTAGTAAATAATTTTTTAAATAGATCTATCAGATATTAAATCCGAGTGTAGATATTAGCTATAAAAAATAACGACCGTTAATCTTATAAATAAGTTCCCTAAATTATGATTAACATTTTAGTATTATCAGCAAATAATACATCCTAAATTCAGTATAAAAATCGGCAAACCGTTATTTAGTAATGAATTTAATTGGGATTATATGAAATTATAAAAATTATTACTATGAACAGCCAGTTCTAGCATATCTTAAATAAAAATTTTGGACATAAAATTTACGCTTATATTACCAATCAACACCCTTTGCAGGAGTACATGACTTTTTAAATTGATCAAAATTGTAAATTTATATATTCTTTTATAATATTCGATTTTGGGTCGTCGACTCTACATTGCTCTTTTATCAATTGATTATCTACCCATAATACTTCTGAATTCAAAGAATTTACTAGTGATGAAAATTGGCGAGTTTTCGAGATTGCGAATAGGATATTCAAAAGAATCAAACATTGGCCAAAAATTACCCACGGACGATTAAGTATAGGTTTTTGAAAACAATTAAATAAATTAGATGTGTTCGAAAAAAACCAACATTGGCCAAATCCTTGAACAAAACTATGTTTAAAAAAAAAAATACTAGTAACCAATAAAATCCGATACGTAGGTACATTCCAAAAAAATTCTAAATAGAGAATATCTGGGATTATAGAACTATATATAAACATAGCCAATATAAGACTGAAAATGATCGTCAAGCTTACTATAAGATTCACTAACGATATTTTTTCACTAATTGTATAAAATCTTGAGGCTCTATATTCTAGAATTTTAATTATTTTAAATAAACAATCGCAAAAAAGATCTAATAGTATGCCCACGGCGAGAATTCCTAAAAAATTTTTATAAACCAATTTTGAAGTAGGTTCCAATATAGGAAAAAGTAGTAATTTCTGAAACTTTGATATCATAATTTCTAGAAACGGAGCCGTAATCATAAAAATCTGTATAAAAATAATACCATAAAAAATAGTCGGATAACGATGATTTACTATAGGTTTAATTTTTGATAAGCTTTTTAATAAGTATATTTTAACAAATTTTAATAATTGTGTAGATACAAGAAAGTTCCAAACTATTACACCAGATCCTAAAGGAATTGTATGGTTTTGGTATTCATAAAAAATGTGACTAGGAGTTTTAGCTTTTTTATAATTTGAATTGACCCATATAATACCTAATTGCTGATATTGATCCTGATAGTCGGACCATTCTTTTAAAAACGTATAAATCCGTATCACAAACTGAATTAAAAAATAATATGTATAAACGATCATTAAATGTTTGTCTTGAACACATACGACAATTTGAGGGGAAACCTTAATGCGTGTATAAATTGAAGTTTTAAAAATAATTTTTTGTGTATATTTATTGAAATTAATCATTTTTTTGAATTATTTAACTAAAGTTTATTAAGATTAGCTTAAAATAATAGAACAAAAATATATTATCCTATTTTTTATTCCCTATATGTTTTTTTTTAGTTTATAAAAGTTAACTTTTGATTAAATTTCCAACCGGTTTCTAAAAAATACTAGATGTGAGTTTACATCTAGTATTTTTTAGAAATTATAAGTCTAAACTAATCTAACGGTTTTAAAGATAATACTGGTTCGTTATCACGATCAATACCTTTTTCAAAGCCAGCAGCTGCTGCACGAGCTCGTCCAGCATGCCATAAATGACCTACGAAAAAGAAAAAACCTAAACTGAAATGTGAAGTAGCTAACCAACTTCGTGGACTAACGAAGTTTACAGCATTAATTTCAGTTGCTACACCACCTACAGAGTTTAAAGATCCTAAAGGAGCGTGTGTCATATATTCGGCCGCACGTCTTTCTTGCCATGGCTGAATATCATTTTTTAATTTATTTAAGTCTAAACCATTAGGACCACGTAAAGGCTCTAACCATGGACCTCGGAAATCCCAAAATCGCATTGTTTCCCCTCCAAAAATGATTTCTCCTGTTGGAGAACGCATTAAATATTTACCTAAACCTGTAGGACCTTGTGCAGAAGCTACATTGGCACCTAATCGTTGATCACGAACTAAGAACGTAAATGCTTGTGCTTGAGAAGCTTCCGGACCTGTTGGACCATAAAATTCACTCGGGTATGCGGTATTATTAAACCAAGACATACAGCAAGCAATGAATCCCATTAACGATATTGCAGCTAAACTATATGATAAATAAGCTTCCCCTGACCATACAAAAGCACGTCGCGCCCATGCCCAAGGTTTTGTTAGAATATGCCAAATACCACCAAAAATATTAAGCGTGCCTATCCAAATATGACCACCTATAATATCTTCCATGTTATCTACACTAACAATCCAACCATCTCCACCAAATGGCGATTTTAAAATATAACCAAAAACAACAGCTGGACTAACTGTTGGATTCGTAATTAAACGTACGTCTCCACCACCAGGTGCCCAAGTATCATAAACACCACCAAAGTATAGAGCTTTCCATACAAGTAGCCAAGCTCCAATACCTAAAATAATTAAATGAATTCCCAAGATTGTTGTCATTTTGTTTTTATCTTTCCAAACATAACCAAAGAAAGGAAAAGATTCTTCTAAAGTTTCAGGACCAATTAGAGAATGATAAACACCTCCAAAACCTAAAACAGCAGATGAAATTAAATGTAAAACACCAGAAACAAAATATGGGAAAGTATCAACAACTTCCCCCCCTGGTCCAATTCCATAACCTAAACCAGCCAGATGTGGAAGTAAAATCAAACCTTGTTCATACATTGGTTTTTCAGGTACAAAATGCGCAACTTCAAAAAGATTCATTGCTCCAGCCCAAAAAACAATTAAACCAGCATGGGCTACATGAGCTCCTAAAAGTTTTCCAGATAAATTTATTAAACGAGCATTACCAGCCCACCAAGCAAATCCCGTAGATTCCTGATCTCGACCGCCAACTGTTAATGTTCCATTAAAGAGCGTTTCCATGTGGTAATACCTCCTCTGGGAATACAAATTTTTCATGCGGCTGATCTTGTGCAGCCATCCATGCACGGATACCTTCATTTAGAAGAATATTTTTTGTATAAAAAGTTTCAAATTCTGGATCTTCGGCAGCACGTATTTCCTGTGATACAAAATCATAAGCTCGTAAATTTAGAGCAAGACCTAATACCCCAATAGCACTCATCCATAAGCCCGTTACAGGTACAAAAAGCATAAAGAAATGTAACCAACGTTTATTTGAAAATGCTACACCAAAAATCTGCGACCAAAAACGATTAGCCGTAACCATTGAATAAGTTTCTTCTGCTTGTGTTGGATTAAAAGCTCGAAAAGTGTTTGCGCCATCTCCATCTTCGAATAAGGTATTTTCAACAGTAGCACCATGAATAGCACATAATAATGCAGCGCCTAAAACACCTGCCACACCCATCATATGAAATGGATTTAAGGTCCAATTATGAAACCCTTGAAAGAATAAAATAAAACGGAAAATAGCGGCAACTCCAAAACTTGGCGCGAAAAACCAACCTTGTTGCCCTAATGGGTATATTAAGAAAACAGAAACAAATACAGAAATTGGCGCAGAAAAAGCTATCGCGTTATACGGTCGAAGTTTTAACGAGCGTGCAATTTCAAATTGACGTAACATGAAACCGATTAATGCAAATGAACCATGCAATGCTACGAACGACCATAATCCTCCTAATTGAAACCAACGTGTAAAATCTGCTTGTGCTTCTGGACCCCATAATAATAGTAAAGAATGACCCATACTATTCGCTGGAGTAGAAACTGCTACTGTTAAGAAATTACAACCTTCTAAAAACGAACTCGCTAAACCATGAGTATACCAAGATGTTACAAATGTAATCCCTGTTAACCAACCACCAAGTGCTAAATAAGCACACGGAAATAATAAAAGACCTGACCATCCTACGAAAACAAAACGATCACGTCTTAACCAGTCATCTACAAGATCGAACCAACCTCTCTCTGTTTGAGATTTTCCTAGTGCGATTGTCATAATTATATATTTAAATAATTTTTCTAGTTTGTAATTTTTTACAAAACTTTTCTAAAAATTAAACCTTTATTTTGGAAATGAGATCCAACTTATTAACTATAAGCATTATAAGAGTGTATGGATAAAATTAATGTTACTATTTTTAAATAAATTATTATTAATAAATTCTATTTCATTATTTGTAAAAGATTTTTTACTATATTTTAAAAATTGTTTAATAAAAAATTTTTTAAGAACGTTAGGCATTAAAAAATAAAGATTTTGTTTTGAATATAGAAAAAAGAATAATTGTTTGCTAATATATTCAAAATAAGCAATATATTCTATTGTCAAAAAGTTAGCTTTAGTAATTTTTAATTCAATATTTTTATCAAAAAAATATTTCAAAAATGGAAACAGAAAAAATCGAATTCTATTTCTTGAAAAAAAAACCAATCGATTGGTATAGTCTATCGAAATAGGAAACTCTAAAAAAAGGATCCATTTTTTTAGAGTTTCCCTACTAATATTTAGTAACGGGCGTAAAATTAAAAAATGTTGAGTTTTTGGAAAAAATAGAAAAATTTTCATTACCATCGATAAAAAAAATTTGAATGAGTATTTATATAAAATTTTGTCTTGAATTTTAAAAAAGAAGAACCAAAATTTCCACAACCACGAAATAAATTTAAAAAGAATTTTTCACAATAATCCGTATTAGAATGGGCTAACCAAATATATTTATAAATATAAAAATAAGCGATCCGAAAAAATACAGAATAACGCCAGAAACAACTTTTAAATTCGTTTTTAAGTCTTTTCATAGGAACTGAAAAATGATATTGACTATCAAATAAAAAAGCTAATTTAAAATTATTCAATGAATAATAAAAATTAGCTTTTTGTATTAAATGGTTTAAATGTAAAATTGTACAAGATTTATTTTTTATTAAATTGATCATAAAAATATAAATCAATAAAAAAGTTGAATCTTGACCACCAGAAAACGCTAATAAATTTTTATTAGGTTTATATTGGCTTTTTTTTAATAGAGGATTAAAAAATATTTTTAACCATTTAAAAAACATTTGCGTATTCATACAGTAAAAATGTATATTTATATAGTTTAGTTTAAATTTTAACTTATTTTTTTTTATTATGCGAGTTGTAAAACTTAGTTTTACAACTCGCATAATAAATTAAACAACGAAAGAATTTAAAATTCCCACTAAAAAAACTAAAATAAACCATAACCCAACACCAGAAAAAATGGTACCTTTATTTTCTGACCATCCATTAGGATAAGCGAAAGCTACTGGTACACCTACTACTAATAAAAATGATAATGAAATTAACGCAAAAACTGCAACTTGAAAAAGAAGAATCATAGTAAATTGTTTAAATTTTTTTTATTTATATAGTTATTTAAAAATTATTTGATATAGTATATCGATTTTGCGACTTTTAACCAAATTTACCAGACGTCGACGCGATCAGAAAAGCAGCATAGGTGAATATATAGCCCACAGAAAAATGTGCTAATCCTACTAATCGGGCTTGTACAATGGATAATGCCACTGGTTTATCTTTCCAACGAACTAAATTCGCCAATGGAGTTCGTTCATGTGCCCAAGCTAAAGTTTCAATTAACTCTTGCCAATAACCACGCCAAGAAATTAAGAACATAAAACCTGTAGCGTACACTAAATGACCAAATAAGAACATCCACGCCCATACCGATAAACTATTCATTCCAAATGGGTTATACCCATTAATTAATTGGGAAGAATTTAACCATAAATAATCACGAAGCCAACCCATTAAATAAGTCGAAGATTCATTGAATTGATTAACATTTCCTTGCCAAATACCTAAATGTTTCCAATGCCAATAAAAAGTTACCCATCCTATTGTATTTAACATCCAAAATACTGAAAGATAAAAAGCATCCCAAGCAGAAATATCACAAGTTCCGCCTCGACCAGGTCCATCACAAGGAAAACTATATCCAAAATCTTTTTTATCTGGCATTAATTTTGAACCTCGAGCATCTAAAGCTCCTTTCACTAAAATTAATGTTGTTGTATGTAAACCTAAGGCTATAGCATGATGCACTAAAAAATCTCCTGGACCAATAGTTAAAAATAGTGAATTTGTAGGATTATTTATTGCATCTAGCCATCCAGGTAACCAAACGGTTTGACTAGCATTAAAAGCTGGGCTTGTAGATGATGCTAATAAAAAGTCAAAACCATATAATGATTTTCCCTGTGCAGCTTGAATCCACTGAGCAAAAACAGGTTCGATCAAAATTTGTTTTTCTGGAGTTCCAAAAGCTAGCATAACATCGTTATGTACATATAGACCTAACGTATGAAACCCTAAAAATAAAGATACCCAACTTAAATGGGATATAATAGCTTCTTTATGATCTAAAATACGTGCTAAAACATTTCCTTTATTTGCTACTGGATCATAATCACGAATAAAAAAGATCGCGCCATGTGCAAATGCTCCACACAACATAAAACCGGCAATATATTGATGATGTGTATATAGAGAAGCTTGTGTTGTAAAATCGGAAGCTATAAATGCATAAGCCGGTAATGAGTACATATGCTGTGCGACCATTGAACAAATTGTTCCCGCAGAAGCTAAAGCTAAACCTAATTGAAAATGAAGCGAATTGTTAATTGTATCGAATAAATTTTGATGACCTGCCCCTAAATTTCCGGAAGGAGGCGTGTGCATATCTAAAATTTCTTTCATACTATGCCCAATACCAAAATTTGTACGGTACATATGACCAGCAATGATGAATAATACAGCGATTGCTAGGTGATGATGTGCCATATCCGTTAACCATAAACTTTGTGTTTGCGGATGGAAACCGCCTAAAAAAGTTAAAATAGCATCTCCGGAACCTGTATTTGTACTAAAAATATGGTTGATTGTGTCAGGATTCTGAGCATATGCTGACCAGTTTCCTGTAAAAAAAGGTTTTAATCCTAGCGGATGAGGTAATATTGTTAAAAAATTATCCCATCGTACATGAATACCACGAGATTCTGGAATTGCTACATGAACTAAATGTCCAGTCCACGCTAATGAACTTACACCAAATAAACCTGCTAAATGATGATTTAAGCGTGATTCGGCATTTTTAAACCAAGAAAGTGTCGGTTGAAATTTTGGTTGTAAATGTAACCAGCCGGCAATTAAAAAAAGACCTGCAGCAATCGATAAAAAAACTGAGCCTTGATACAAATCTTGATTTGTTCGCATACCAATCGTATACCACCATTGGTATACTCCTGAAGTAGCGATATTCACAGGTCCTGAAGCTCCCCCACGCGTGAACGCTTCTACTGCTGATTGACCAAAATGTGGATCCCATATTGCATGGGCAATAGGTCGAATATGAAGAGGGTCTTGAACCCAAGCTTCAAAATTTCCTTGCCAAGCAACATGGAATAAATTCCCTGATGTCCATAAAAAAATAATAGAAAGTTGTCCGAAATGTGAAGCAAATATTTTTTGATAAAGCGTTTCTTCTGTTATGCTATCATGACTTTCAAAATCATGGGCAGTAGCAACGCCAAACCAGATACGACGAGTAGTAGGATCTTGTGCTAATCCTTGGCTAAATTTTGGAAACTTTGTAGCCATGTAAATTATTTCTCCTTAAAAAATTATTAAATTAGATAAATTATGTTTTATAAAAAATTAACCAACAGCAATAATACGAGCTAAAAAGAAACTCCAAGTGGTAACAATACCACCAAAAATATAGTGAGCAACACCTACAGCTCGGCCTTGTGTGATACTTAAAGCGCGAGGTTGGATGGCTGGAGCAACTTTTAATTTATTGTGAGCCCATAAAATTGATTCTATTAATTCTTGCCAATAACCACGACCACTGAATAAAAACATTAAACTAAAAGCCCAAACAAAATGAGCGCCTAAAAAAACTAGACCATATGCCGATAATGCAGAACCATATGATTGAATCACTTGCGATGATTGTGCCCATAGGAAATCTCGTAACCATCCATTGATAGCGTTTGCACTATTGGCAAAATTTCCTCCAGTAATGTGAGAGACACCGCTTTCGCTTACCGTTCCCCAAACATCCGACTGCATTTTCCAACTAAAATGAAATATCACAATTGATAATGAATTATAATTATACATAAGAATGGCATTTACGCCCTTCCTCGTCTTCAGATCCGAGCGTGAGACTTTCATCTCACTCGGCTCCTGCAATTTGATTATGACTAAACTTTTATTTCCCAATTTTTCTTATTTTTTGTGTAATTTTTGTATATCGGGTTTTTAGACTTTATAAATTTAATGAATCATATTAGGAAATAACTGGCATGTATAATTTTACATTTTTATTAAAAACAAAGATATAAAATTACCAACTAAAGTGTTCCACTATTAGATATTAGAGAAATATTATAATTTGTTTATTTTTATATATTTTTCTCGAGAAATCCAAGATAGATGTGGTAAGAAATTTTCAATTACCTTATTTTTCTTATTTCTCGTTTTTCCATAAAGGACCCAATTATCTTTATAAATTTTGTTACCAAATTTCCACGTTTTATTGTTGGGGAAGTATTTCTCTTTAATCGTACTCCGAGCGGAGCGGGTATCTCTTCTGAAAACCCAGGCGCGTAATTTTAAAAAAATACGATGAGATAAGTTCTTGTATATTGTTGTACATTCACAAAATTTAAAGTAATTCCCCCATTCTAAAATAATAGGTCGAAGTTTTCTTATTAACTGATATGAGGATATAGCTTTACTTTTTTGAATTATATATCTAACCTTTAACAGTAAAAATTTTTGACTATTTTTAGAAGGAGTGATTTTCGCTTTATATTTATTATGTTTAACAACTTGTATAATTTGAAAACCTAGAAAAGAAAAACCTAATGTTCCAAGCTTAATGTTAGATTTTTCTATAGTTAACTTCAATCCTATTTCGTCTAACCAGTTATTTACCTCAATAATACAAAGTTTTAGAATTTTTTGATCACTATGGATTAGTATAAATTCATCCGCAAATCTCACAAACGTTAGAGGTTTTGTTACTTCTCTTGATTTTTTTTTAAGATTTATTATGAAATTATTTAAATGAATTTCTAACCCATGGAGAGCTATATTTACAAGTAATTGAGAAATTATACCTCCATGTGAAGTTTCGACTATTGGAAAAATCCAATGTTTATCTGTATTGGCGTAACCTTCTAAAATGCCTGCTTTTAACCAACTTTCAATTTGTTTTTCCATCAAAGGAAAAGTATTTAATTTCTTGATAAGCGTTTGATATTTAATTTTATCAAAATCTTTTCTTATATCCGCCCTAAAAATCCATTTTGGATGCTTATTATTTAGACTGATAAAAATTGCTTGAATAGCATCAGTAACTTTTCGTGTAGATCTATAGCCATACGAATTAGCTTCAAAAACCGCTTCCCATTCCGGTTCTAGAGCGAGTTTACATAATATTTGTTTAGCTTGATCTTTGATAATGGCAAATTCGAGTGGTTTTCTTTTAGCATTACCAGGTTTAGAAATCCAGACTTTTTTTATTGGATGAGCTTTACTATCGATATGTAATTTTTTAACTAATGCTAGTTTCTGTGTATGAGTAAGGCTTTTTCCGTTATATTCTCCTAATCGTTTAGGAAATGAAGTTACTTTATGAATGGCCAACAATTTTGCATCGGTACTATGGATCAAAAGATCTTGTAACCAACGCATTTTACTTATATCATTTGATTGTTTAGCTTTATAGATTCTAATTTGAACTCGACGAACTCTTTTCTGAACTAATGTCCAGTTAATTTTGTCCCACGCTAAATATATAATATTTTTGCTCATAAAATTGTTTTATAGAATCACACCAATTTGCCACTCGAGACGTCAGCATATATTTTCCACCAATTTTAGCGAAAAATCATTAGCTTTTTCCCAAATTCTTTCATTCTTATAAACATAAAACTTGGTTAGTCTACTATCAACTAGAGTTCATAAGAATTTTCCACTGTTCCGTATTGAGACTTCCCGTGTTACGTAGGCTCATACTTTACGAGATAATTTGCTTTGAAAAAAGTTTCTGTGCAGGTAATATGGACGAATATACCCTGTCAAATTTATGAAAGCTTATCATAGTATCTCTTTATTAATCTAAAGGATTATATCAATACATCTCGCTTATATATGTTACGGCCGTTATACAATTACTTGCTATAACACTAACATTGCTCTTTGCTTAACTTCAATAGATTACCAATTCTATTTATCAATCGCTAATGTGCTATGCACAGTCACTAGGAGGAATTGAACCCCGTCTTAATACAGTTTCGATATTATAATATCGATTCTCTTTTTATATTAAGAGAAAACAGGTTACACCATCCAGAATAATCCTAAAAATACATGATCCCATGCGGAAACTTGACAAGTTCCACCCCGACCAGGTCCATCACAAGGGAATCGGAATCCTAAATTTGCCTTATCCGGAATCAATCTTGAACTACGTGAATATAATACACCTTTTAACAGAATTAAAGCTGTTACATGAATCGTAAAAGCATGAATATGATGAACCATAAAATCGGAAGTTCCTAAACTAATAGGCATCATAGCAACTTTACCCCCAACTGAAACAATATCACCACCCCATGTTAAACTCGTAGCAGCTGATGCCGTAGGGGCTGTTAGTTGTGGCGCAGCATAATGAATACTTTGAATCCATTGTGCAAAAATCGGTTGGAGTTGGATTGTTGTATCGGAAAACATATCTTGTGGTCGACCTAACGCACTCATTGTATCATTATGGATATATAGCCCGAAACTATGAAATCCTAAGAAAATACAAACCCAATTTAAATGTGAGATAATGGCATCACGATGACGTATAACTCGATCTAATAAATTATTATAATTATTTGTTGGATCATAATCTCGTACCATAAAAATTGCGGCATGCGCACCTGCTCCAACAATACAAAAGCCTCCAATCCACGTATGATGTGTGAATAAAGAAAGCTGAGTTCCATAATCTGTTGCTAAATAAGGATATGGTGGCATCGCATACATATGATGGGCTACAATAATAGATAAGGATCCAAAAAGTGCTAAGTTAATAGCAAGTTGTGCATGCCAAGAGTTCGTTAAAATTTCATATAAACCTTGATGGCCCGCTCCTGTAAAAGGACCTTTATGAGACTCTAAAATTTCTTTCATACTATGCCCAATACCCCAATTTGTACGATACATATGACCAGCAATGATGAATAATACAGCGATTGCTAGGTGATGATGTGCTATATCCGTTAACCATAATCCCCCATTAATCGGGTTTAAACCTCCTTTAAAAGTTAAAAAATCACTATATTCACTCCAATTTAATGTGAAAAAAGGTTTTAACCCTGCTGAAAAACTTGGATAAAGACCAGCCATTAATTCTCTATTTAATAAAAATTCGTGAGGTAAAGGAATCTCTTTTGGATCGACTCCTGCATCTAGTAATTTATTAATAGGTATTGATAAATGGATCTGATGACCTGCCCAACCTAAACTTCCTAAACCTAATAAACCAGCTAAATGATGATTCATCATAGATTCCACATTTTGAAACCATTCTAATTTAGGTGCCGCTTTATGATAATGAAACCAACCGGCGAAAAACATAGCACTAGCCAAAAGAAGTCCGCCTAATGCTGTACTGTAAAGCTCGAGTTCACTGGTGATACCACTTGCTCTCCAAAGTTGAAAAAATCCAGAAGTAATTTGAATTCCTTGAAAACCACCGCCAACATCACCATTTAAAATCTCTTGTCCAACAATAGGCCAAACCACTTGTGCACTTGGTTTTATATGTGTTGGGTCACTTAACCAGGCTTCATAATTCGAAAAACGAGCTCCATGGAAATACATTCCACTAAGCCAAATTAAAATAATGCCTAATTGACCAAAATGAGCACTAAAAACTTTACGAGAAATATCTTCTAAATCGCTCGTATGACTATCGAAATCGTGCGCATCTGCATGTAAATTCCAAATCCAGGTTGTAGTCGTAGGTCCTTTTGCTAAAGTTCTTGAAAATGACCCGGCCTTTGCCCATTTTTCAAAACTTGTATCTGTTGTATTACGATCAACAATAACTTTTACTTTTTTAATTTCACGTTCTGGTGGACTAATTGTCATTGATTTTTTTTTAATATATTAAATTTTTACCGAATGGCAAAAAAAAGTTTAGATGAATCTTTACATTTTATGAGATAATTATAACATATTTAAAAAAGTGCATAAGGGTCCACCTAAAAACTAAATAGGTGATACCCAGATTCGAACTGGGGATAAAAGATTTGCAATCTTCTGCCTTACCTCTTGGCCATATCACCATTTCTCTAATAAGAGCCAACTCATATTAGAGAAATTAAACTATGTTGTCAAAGCTTCTTTAGCTGCATATAAAACTTCAAGCGTAATTTCTTTTATATCATTCTCACGCGCATATTTCTCTGTATTTCTTTTTATTCGATTACGTACGAAACCAGGAATTTTTTGTAATTCCTCTAAACCACCACTCGACCAACTTAAATCTGAGCCTGTGGATAACGTTTGAGTAATCACAATTTTACTATCATGTCCACCGAAAATTTCCAATAAATGATCTTCCATTCCTAGTGTAAAAGAATTGTATACCAAATCGGCAATTTGATTCGCACCCTCATAACCTAAAAAAGGTCGATAACCCAATGGAAAATTTTGAATATGAATCGGTGCAGAAATTACACCACAAGGAATATCTAGACGTTTACCAACGTGCCGTTCCATTTGTGTACCAAAAATTGCAGATGGCTCTAAACGGGCAATCATATTACTTACTTGAGTATGATCTTCAGTAATGAGAATTTCATCACAAAAACCTTCTACTTGCTCACGAAACCAATCTGCATCGTGTTGACAATAAGTACCTGAACATACAACGCGAATCCCCATTTCTCTTGCTAATATTTTAGTCATCGAGACAGCATGTGTGGTATCTCCAAAAACAACAGCTTTTTTACCTGTTAAATTTTGACAATCTATTGAGCGAGAAAACCAAGCGGCTTGGGAAATGTAACACGTCTGATGATTGATATAATTTTCAATATTTAAATTTAATCTTAGTTTATTTTGTAATTTTCGAAGAAATTTTGCAGTATCGATAAGTCCTAGGGGACTTGTCGAAATAAAAGGCATTTGAAAATTTTTTTCAAGATATTGAGCAGCCATTAAACCCACTTCACGATAAGGTACAATATTTATCCATGCCTTAGTAATAGTTTTTAATTTTTTCACAGAAACACCCTCTGGAATAATTAGATTTACATCAATACCTATATCATTAAGTATACGTTTTAGTTCGCGACAGTCATGTTGATTATGAAATCCTAAAGTAAAAATCCCTAAAATATTGACTGAGGGTTTTTCTGTTTTTATAGATTTTTGATTTTTTTTTGAATAATGTTTTTCTAAATAAAATCTAATAATTTGTTCGAGCGTTCGATCAGCGGCTTGGAGCTCATTGACTCTATAATGATTAACATCAGCAAGTAATATATCTGATTTAGAATTTAGTGCCGCTCTATTGACAAAATTTTGTAGATCTTCTTGCAAAATACTTGAAGTACATGTTGGTGTAAGAACAATTAAATCTGGTTTTTCTTGTTTATCTTTACGAGTAATATTTTCAACAACTTTTTCCTGGGATCCACGAGCTAGTACGTGGCGATCAACTACACTAGCGGTTACTGGTGTAAAATCTCTTTCTCGTTCTAACATTGAACGCATTACATTAAAATAATCATCTCCAAGAGGTGCATGCATTATTGCATGTACATTTTTAAACGAGCTTGCTACTCGTAATGTTCCTATATGTGCTGGACCAGCATACATCCAATAAGCTAATTTCATAAAAAGAATTGCCTAAGTGCATTTCTACACAAGCAGCTCAGCTCTTTTATTAATCTGTAAAAGAGTTTTTAAAAAATCGTTAACGATTTTTTAAAATCAAAATCCTAAAAAAAAGGACTAACTTTCTTTGATTTTTTTAAATGCTAAATGTTCAACTCTTTAAATAATAATATAAATCAAAAATTTATGAATTGGATGCTTTTCATAAGTTTAAATTATTAGTTGTCAACCAAGAAAAACATTGAGCATATATATATATAATTATTTTTTTATCAAAAATTTTGATAAAAAATAATTGCTTTATTGTTAAAATTTAATTAGAAAAAATCAAAGTTTTGTATAATCATCCAATAAGCTAATTTCATATTTTTGGAGGCATTTTAATAAAAAAATCCTAGAGTAGGGTATTTTTTGAAAATATATTTTATTTTTTGTAGAGTTTTATACTAAAATTGCCTTTTTGAATCATAGGAGTTATCATAGTACACTTATAATAATTTTACATTAGGGTGTCGCCAAGTGGTAAGGCATCGGGTTTTGGTCTCGACATTCGAAGGTTCGAATCCTCCCACCCTAGAACAATTAAAAGAAAAGTACTTTGGCGATTATTCTATCCTATTAATGCCAGGAATCGGACTTGAACCGATGACACAAGAATTTTCAATACTATGCTCTACCACTGAGCTATCCCGGCTTTTTGAAGTGTATCTTGAGTGATTATAGTGATAAACTTCAAAACTGTCAAGCAACAAAATGCTTTTGTGGCGAAATTAGGCAAACGCACCAAGTTTAGGCCTTGGAGTTTAACGACTTGTGGGTTCGATTCCCACCAAAAGCAAAAAAAAAAGTATTAAATTTTTTAACAATTTATTAAAAAATGCAACAATTTATCCAACAAAAAAAAATTTATAAAAAAAGATTAGATTTTTTAACAAAAAATTTAGATTTTATTTTTGAATACTTTTTTATCGGCTTTATTATTGGAAATCTTTTTGGTAGTTTTTCTAAAAAACTAATTTAATGCCTTTCAATAATCCTAAATATGAAAGTATTAGTGTAACAACAAACGCGACCGATATTAATGCAATGTATGATGTTATTGTTAACATCACGAAAATTTGCCAGATTTTTACCCATACGTGCTGGTATGTTAATTGGTTTTTTTGTGGATGCTTATAAAGTTGGTAGCTAGAAAAATTGTTGTATTCAATATTGAATGATATTGAATACAACAATTTTTAATAGGCTAGACCCATACTTCTTGTAGTTTCTGCACCTAAATATACACGAACGCTTAAAAAGTCCGTTGGGCAAGCGGTTTCACATCTTTTACAGCCAACACAGTCTTCTGTTCTTGGAGCTGACGCAATTTGTTTAGCTTTACAACCATCCCAGGGAACCATTTCTAAAACATCCGTCGGACAAGCTCGCACACATTGAGTACAACCTATACATGTATCGTAAATTTTTACATTATGAGACATAAAAAATTTTTTTTACGCAAATTAATAGTTGCGGATATTCTAGCTTATATTATATACTTATTGCAAATAGCCGAATAATATTAAGGTGGGCGTCGCCAAGTGGTAAGGCAGAGCTTTGTGGCAGCTCTAGTCGTGGGTTCAATTCCCATCGTCCGCCTATTTAGTTAAAATAAGGGTATATAGCTCAGTGGATTAGAGCGTATGGCTACGAACCATAAGGTCGGGGGTTCAAATCCCTCTATACTCAATAGTTGAAAACTCCACTTAGATATGCTAGAATATTTGAGGATTGATTTAAATTTGTGATTATAAAAAAAAAAAACTTATGAATGCTGCTTATTTACCATCAATTTTTGTACCTTTAGTAGGCTTAGTTTTTCCTGCAATAGCTATGGCTTCTGCTTTTTTATATATTGAAAAATCGGCTATCGAATAAGCTTAATTTAAAAATTATGCTCCAATAAAATTTTGAGAAGAAAATTGATACACCACTGTTTATTATTTAAACATAATTTTAAATTTTTACAATGTCAATACGAATAAGTTTGAAACAATTTATCAGTAAATCTATTAAATGTTTATTTCTTTGTGGAATATTTTTAGGTATTAACCCACAAAATGTTTTTTCATACCCTATTTTTGCACAGCAAAATTATGAAAACCCTAGAGAACCTAATGGTCGTCTTGTTTGTGCAAATTGTCATTTAGCTCAAAAACCCGTGGAAATCGAAGTACCACAATCCGTTCTTCCAGATACAGTTTTTGAAGCTATTGTCAAAATACCATATGATCAACAAGTTCAACAAGTTCTTGTTAATGGTAAAAAAGGAAGTTTAAATGTAGGTGCCGTTCTTATATTGCCTCCTAATTTCCAATTAGCACCAAAAGATCGTATTTCACCAGAATTAAAAAAAAGGATTAATCGATTATCATTTCAACCGTATAGTGCCGAGCGACAAAATATTTTAGTAGTTGGTCCAGTTCCAGGAAATAAATATTCAGAAATGGTTTTTCCAATACTATCTCCAGATCCAAATAAAGATAAAAATGTTTCTTATCTGAAATATCCATTGTATGTAGGAGGTAATCGTGGACGAGGTCAGGTTTATGCTAATGGGTCTAAAAGTAACAATACAGTCTATACAGCACCGACGGCTGGAAAAATACAATCAATAAACATTAATCAAAAAGGTGAAGCAGACATTTCTATATTAAACGAAACTGGGGATCTAATCAGCCAAACGATACCTGCTGGTCCACAAATTATTGTTAAACAAGATCAAACAATCAATGTTGATCAACCATTAACAAATAATCCAAATGTTGGAGGTTTTGGTCAAAAAGATACAGAAATCGTTTTACAAAACCCAGTACGTCTACAAGGGCTACTTATTTTTTTCGCAAGTATACTATTAACTCAAATTTTTCTAGTATTAAAGAAAAAACAATTTGAAAAAGTACAACTATTTGAAATGAATTTTTAATTTTTAAATAAATATTTAAAATCTCTATTTGGGGTTTTAAATATGCATGTATGGCTGAGTGGTCAAAAGCGGCGGACTCATAATCCGTTTTCATTGAATATCGCAGGTTCAAGTCCTGCTACATGCAATTGATGAATTTAAAATGTTAATGGAAAAGATCTAGAACCCTATTATAAAATTATATATATTATTTATATATGATTTTATTGTTTTAGTGTATTTTTCGACTATAAAATAAATAAACATATACAAATAATATATATATATAATTTTAGCATGTTAATTGATTATCTTAAACAACCTGTATAAATCAGCAATTACTTATTTTTAATTCTGCATTTTTTCATATATGAAAAAAACTATATGCTAAATAAAAATTCTTTTAAAGTAAAGAAAAGCAATATATTGGATAATTTTCAATCTATACAAAAAAATAAATATAAAAATTTTTAGGCAGGTTTCTCAAAATTTTTTATATGAATATTTATTTTTAGATAGAATCCTCAAAAAAAAATAAATAATGCTAATTAGATATTTTTATAAAAATTTTTTGAAAGATATTTTATGAAAATAAAAATTTATAAAAAAATTTTTATTAGCTATCAACAATGAAAATTGTTTCTATAGTTAGTTTTTTTTTCATAATATTATAAAAATATGTTATTTACGGAAAAAACAATAAATCGTCTTGAAAACAATCAATATACTTTTGATGTGGCTGAACATTTAACAAAAAAACAAATTCGTAAAATATTTAAAAACCTTTATAATGTTACACCATTAAAGATTAATAGTCATACTTTGACCAGAAAAAAAACTCGTTTATTAGCTTCAACAGGCTATAAAAATAAAAAAAAACGAATTATTATTAAATTAGACAAAACACAAAAATTACCAATAGAAACTTCTTTAGGATAATTTTTTTAAAATAAATTTTATTTTTATTTATGGCACTCCGTTATTATAAAACACATACACCAGGTACACGGCAACGTTCATGTTGTGATTTTAGTAATATATCAAAACGACGACCACAACGAGCTTTAACCTCGGCTTTTACAAGAAAAAGGGGAAAAAATAATCGTGGTATTATTACAATACGCCATAGAGGTGGTGGGCATAAACGTTTGTATAGAAAAATTGATATAAAACGTTCAAAATATTGTTCATTAGCAAAAGTTTTTTCGATAGAGTATGATCCAAATCGAACAGCATATATAGCTCTCTTACATTATACAGATGGCACTAAACGTTATATTCTGAAGCCAAAGGGCTTAAAAAAGGGCGATATAGTACAAACGGATTTTTTTGCACCCATTAGTATAGGAAATGTGCGACACGAAGTCGCTGAATAAAGTAATAGAATTTAATTCTAGTAGGGATATAACTACTTTCTCAAATATGAGGAGCAACTCTATAAAATGAGATCCTAGATCCCATGGAAATGATTGTTTTAAGCATCATATTAAAGCCCTTAATTCTTAATGCTAGGAGGACTCGGGGCAAGAGGAAGTATAAAGGAGTTGATTTAAGTGGTCTCGTAATACTCTAGCTTCACAAATTCGCATCGCAATGGGTAAGTGAATCATTTCCGTCACTTACATATTATCCCAGAGATGCCGGGATGTTTATCTTCAATACCTTTATACGTATTTACTTATCAGCGGAACGTGGGAATGCCTTGCCCTTTCGTATTTATACGAATAAAAGTAATAGCAATAATATTTGAATGGGTACGGTATGCGGATGATTCTGTTATGCTTAAGATTCCACATCAAATGGATTAATTATCCAAATTGATAAAAGGAAAGGTCTACGGATGATAACTTGGAATTCATATAATATTAACTAATTAATTTATAGGCAAATGAGAATCTGGTGGAATATCCAGTAAACAAATCAATATTAATTAATCCATGTATGATTTGGCGAAAGAATGATTATATGGTACGTCCAGTTTTAATAAAAGAAATGAAAAATGGAAAATATATAAAGAAAGTACCTTATATAAAACCCCTTTCAGTGATTGGGGATAATTTAAATACCGAATATTTATTAATCGGAAAATAATAAAAAGGGAAACTGAATTATTCTGCTTGAGCCGTATGCAGGGAGACTCGCACGTACGGTTCTTAGGGGGGGAAAAAGTTGCGAAACTTGACCTACCCGACACACTCCCATTAAAAAATATTCCATTAGGAACAGAGATTCATAATATAGAAATCACTCCCGGTCGCGGTGGTCAATTAGTCAAATCTGCTGGAACAAGCGCCCAAATACTTGCAAAAGAAGGTAATTTTGTTACTATTCGTTTACCTTCTGGAGAAATTCGAATTATTTTAAAAAAATGCTGGGCAACCATCGGCCAGGTCAGCAACGTAGATTGGCAGCTGCGTAGTATTGGAAAAGCAGGCCGTTCCCGTTGGTTAGATAGACGTCCTCATGTTCGCGGAGCTGTCATGAATCCTGTGGATCACCCCCACGGTGGTGGAGAAGGCCGTGCTCCAATAGGACGCAAACACCCAGTAACCCCATGGGGAAAACCTACACTAGGTAAAAAAACACGAAAAATAATTAAATATAGTAATAAATTAATTATTCGTAGACGTAAATAAAAATATTTAAATAGTAATTCCTTTAATATATAGAATAATACTAAAATTCAATCAAAAGTATGACACGTACTTTTCCTTTTGTAGCAAATCATCTATTAAAAAAAATTGAACAATTAAACAAACAAAAAAAAAAGAAGGTCTTAAAAACATGGTCCCGTTGTTCAACAATTGTACCTATGATGATTGGCCATACAATTGCTGTACATAATGGTAAAGAATTAATACCTGTTTTCATCACTGAACAAATGGTTGGTCATAAATTAGGTGAATTCTCACCTACACGTACTTTTCGTGGCCATATCAAAAATGATAAAAAAACCTCACGCCGAAAATAAAATTATCAACTATAACATAACATCTATATATACACTATGGGTCAAAAAATTCATCCATATGGTTTTCGTTTAGGAAATTTTCAAAAGCACCAGGCAAATTGGTTTGCAAAAAAAGAAAATTATACTCAAAAAATTTTTGAAGATCTTTTTATTCGCGACTTTTTTTTTCAGAGATTTCGAGATGCAGGGATTCTCAAAATTTCTATAAATAGAAAATTTAATAATCATATTCAAATATGTATTTTTTTAACAAAACCAGGGTTTTTTATTAGTTCGAAAAATGCACAATTAACAACTATTCAAAAAACTTTAGAAACCGCATTTTTAAAATATCAATCCAGTAACTTTTTTCGTTTAAATTTTTTAAAGCAGTCAAGCTTATCAAAAAATAATATAAAATCAATTCTTGAACACCAAAATACACCTAAACTAACCATTCAATTAATGGAATTAGTAAAAATTGAACAAAAAGCGGCTTTTTTAGCCGATTTTTTAATAGAACAATTAGAAAAAAGAATAGCATTTCGTCGTGCTGTAAAAAAAACATTAAAAAGATCTGAGCGATCTAAAATTCAAGGAATTAAAATACAAATTTCTGGTCGTCTTAATGGTGCCGAAATTGCACGCACAGAATGGATACGCGAAGGTAGAGTCCCTTTGCAGACGCTTCGTGCAAATATAGATTATACCTATAAAACAGCAAAAACAATTTATGGAATTTTAGGTGTGAAAGTTTGGGTTTTTTTAGATTCAAATATTTTTTCCTAAATTCATAAAAATTTTAATAAAAAAACTATGTTACAACCAAAACGATTAAAATATCGTAAACATCATCGTGGTCGTCTAAAGGGTAGAGCCAAAAAAGGAACACGAATTTATTTTGGTGATTTCGCATTACAAGCTTTAGAAGCTAATTGGCTTACGGCTAGACAAATTGAAGCTGCACGTCGTGTTATTACGCGTTATACGAAACGTGGTGGAAAATTATGGATTCGTACATTTCCAGATAAACCAGTAACAATGAGAGCAGCAGAGACAAGAATGGGTTCGGGTAAAGGAAATCCTGAATATTGGATTTCCGTCATAAAACCTGGAAAAATTCTTTATGAATTAAAGGGCGTTCCTTATTCTACAGCAAAAAAAGCTTTTACAAATGCAGCTTTTAAATTGCCAATGAAAACCAAATTTATAAGTACAGGCTCTCAATCAATATTTAATCAATCTTAAGTTTATTATGATTCAGTCACAAACCTATTTAAATGTTGCAGATAACACTGGAGCTAAACAGATAATGTGTATTCGCATTTTAAATTGTGGGGCTCGGAAATTTGCTAAAATTGGAGATATAATTATAGGTGTAGTTAAACAATCGACCCCAAATATGCCAATTAAAAAATCTGAAATTGTTCGAGCGGTTATTGTACGAACATGCAAACCATTTCGTCGTAAAAATGGTTTTTTAATACAATTTGATGATAATGCAGCCGTTATTGTTAATAAAGAAGGTGCACCAAGGGGCACTCGTATTTTTGGACCCGTCGCTAGAGAATTACGGGATTCGGATTTTATGAAAATTATTTCATTAGCCCCGGAAGTTCTTTAATTTTTTATAAAAAATTTTATGTATCCTAGATTTAAAGAGTATTATCTTAAAAAAGTTTGTCCAAATATCCTTAATAATAAAAAATTAATCTATAAAAATATTTATCAAATACCAAAAATAAAAAAAATTTTGATAAATCGTGGAATTGGAGATGCTTCTCAGAATCCACGTATTTTAGAGACATCTCAGGCGAATTAGTAATTAATTAGGCAATAATTCTTTTTATTTTTTTTGGTTTATAAAATAGCCAAATAGCTAAAAATTGTATTATGAATCTTCAAAATTTTTAAAAGACAAAAATTTAAATTGTCTGAAAAATAAAATTGTCTTCATATAATGGAATTTATTATAAAAATTATTATTAAATCTATCAAAAATAGAATAACAAAATTCTAAAATATTGTCTAATTAATTTTTTTTATTTTTTATTAAAAAAAATATTGATTTATAAAAATTATCTGAAAGGACGGGTTTTTTATAAAAGACCTTCTATATAAGGGTTTAGAGCTGAATGCCTCTAAAGTGGCTTATTCAGTTCCTATGTTTTTGTAGGAATTTACAAACAAAACAATTTATCAGAATTTAAAATGATTGTTGGTCAGAAAAGTATAATTACAAAATCAAAAAAAGCAATAGCATCCTTTAAGTTAAGACAAAAAATGCCGGTTGGTGTTTCCGTAACTCTCAGAAATCATTTTATGTACGATTTTATGGATAGATTATTAAATTTAGCGCTTCCACGTATACGGGATTTCCAAGGTTTATCCATAAAAAGTTTTGATGGATTAGGAAATTATAGTTTAGGATTAGAAGAACAATTAATGTTTCCTGAAATTAATTATGATCAGATTGATCAACTAAGAGGTATGGATATCACTATTGTAACTTCGGCAAAAACCGATAATGAAGGTCTATTATTACTCAAAGAATTGGGTTTTCCATTTCGAAATTAATTTTTCTAAAAAATATTTTACTTAGGTATAAAAACATCTTATAGTTTTAAAATTATGGATTTAATCAGCAATATCTTAACATATATTCGAAATGGTAATCTCAGTAAAAATACAAGTGTAAGATTGCCATATTTAAAAACAACCTTACAGTTAGTTAAAATATTAAAAAATGAAGGTTTTATTCAATCATTCGTAATTTCAAAAAAAGAAGAATCTGATGAACAAGCCTATATCGATCAGATAGTCGTTTTTCTAAAATATGAAGGACGCAATCGAAAACCGATTCTGACAAATCTTAAGCGAATAAGCAAGCCGGGGAGACGTATTTATGTAAATTCAAAGCAAGTACCTCAATTATTAGGTGGACTAGGAATCCTTATACTATCCACATCCCAGGGAATTATAACTAATAAACAGGCACGACATTTAAAAATTGGTGGTGAACTTTTATGCTCGATTTGGTAATTTTTGGATATTGTATCCATATGAATATCTCAGTAAAAATAAAATCTAAAAATGAAACGTGTGTCAAGAAAAACAAAACCTAATTGAAATGCAAGGAACCGTTCTTCAATGTTTATCAAATGGAATGTTTCGAGTAAAATTGGAAAACGGTTTTTCAGTCCTAGCCCATATTTCAGGAAAAATTCGTCGAAATTATATTCGGATTTTAATTGGTGACCGTGTCGCTGTTGAATTAAGTCCATATGATTTAACACGTGGGCGTATTATATATCGTTATGAAACAACTTTTTAATAGTCATAAACTAGTCTAAAATAACTAAAAGAAAAAACCAAAAGGTATAATTTTATGAAAATACGTGCCTCTGTAAAAAAAATTTGTAATCAATGTAGATTAATTCGTAGAAAAGGCAAAATTTTAATTATTTGCAAAAACCCGAAACATAAACAAAGACAAATTAAGAAAATTAAAACTTAAAATATGTTATCCGAAGGTCAAAAAATTACTAATATTCGTCGGAAAAGAAAAATTTCAAAAGGAATTATTTATATACAGTCTAGTTTTAATAATACTATTATCAGTTTAACAAATTTAAAAAGTGAAGTACTTTTTTGGGCATCTTCAGGTTCTTGTGGGTTTAAAGGAGCTAGAAAAGGAACACCTTTTTCTGCAAAAGTTGCAATCGATAAAATTATCAAATTTGCAAATGATCAAGGAATAAAAACCGTTCAAGTGATTCTAAAAGGACCAGGGCCCGGTCGAGAAACCGCAATTCGAAGTTTACAAAAATCAAATTTCGAAATTCTTTTGATTTGTGATCGAACGGCAATCCCTCATAATGGGTGTCGACCTCCCAAAAAAAGGCGTGTTTGATTATTTTTTAACTAGGAATGGGAAAGAAAAGGATCATTTTCGGTTTATTTATCTATTCTTAATTTTGATTGTAACTTAAAATTCGTTAAAATTTTCTAAACCTTGAATTTTTTTTTACCTTAATAATTCCGCATTTAGATGAACTGTTTATATAAATTTATTAAAATAAAATTTATAATTCTCTTTTTGAATCTAAACGAATTTATCACTATCGTTAAGGAGATTTATATAATAGGGTATTTTATGAACTTGAATGAAACAAAGAAAAAATAAAACCGTTAAAAAAAAACCATCGATTTTTTCTTGTTTAGAGACGCGAATCGATGAAAATACTGTAGATCATACACCTCAACTATATGCCTGTTTTCAATTGGGTCTCTTTCCGAAAAATCAAGGATTAACTATTGCTAATGCCTTAAGACGAACTTTATTAACGGAATCTACGGAATGTTCAATAACCGGTGTCTTAATTGAGGATATAAAACATGAATATTCAAATTTAAAAGGGATTAAAGAAACCGTTTTTGATATATTGATGAATTTAAAAAAAATTATTTTTTTTAGTGGTCAATCTTTTTTTAAAACACAAGTAAGTTTTCTGAGTGAAAAAGGTCCTATTGTTTTAAAAGCTAAAAATTTAAAATTGCCTAGTTTTCTTTTTTGTATAAATCCAGATCAGTATATAACAACTTTGGAAACAAATTCAAAAATTAATATGACAATTTTTATTGATCAATCAACTCCAAAAAATTTTTCCTATTTTACACATTGTTATTATAGTAATTTTTCTAATAATTTTTTTCCTTTTAAATTAAAGAAAAATTTTACCCAAAATCAACAATCAAATTTTTTATTTTTAGATACTCAATTTTGCCCAATTAGTAATTTAAACTATAAAATAAAAAAAAAAGAATCACAAAAGGAGATTCTTTTTTTTGAGATTTGGACAAATGGGAGTGTTCATCCGAACTTTATTTTAAAAAAAGCTATTAAAAATCTATTACTAAATCTCATACCTTTTCATAGTCTTCGAAACTCAAAAATCGAGTTCGAAGACTATGAAAATAAAAAGATTCAAAAAATTGTATCCCAAAAAAAATTTATTCAAAAACTTATCAAATTGGATCTTACAAATTTTCCAATTTCATTAGAAACTTATCAAAGTTTAAAAAAATTAAATATTCTTACGATCGGTGATTTATATAGATTAAAAATGCAAAAAAATATTCCAAAAACATTAACAAAACAAGAATTTTTAGAAGTTCATCGATTATTTAAATATTTAAAGTTCTATTTTTCTAACAAGTTGAAAACAGATTCTTTTATGAAATATACTAATACCTAGAAGGTTCTTGTGTTTTTAAATTGTTAATTGTGTCAATTCTTTGACACAATTAACAATTTATTATAAACTAATATTTATAGGGGTTGTAGTTCAATTGGTTAGAGCACCGCTCTGTCAAGGCGGAAGTTGCGGGTTCGAGTCCCGTCAGCCTCGAATAAGTGTAAATTATTTGTTGATCGAATCAGATAAATCTGGCAAAAATTTTTGTCTATTTGTCCAGAGGAAACCACCGCGGTTTGGTTTTAAATCTACAGTTGTTTTATCTTTATTCCTTAAGTCAATTCGCTGAACAATACTTGGAAGTGTGTCATAGATTAAATGTGTTTCATAATCACCGGGTTCAGCATATTCAAATAAATCTCTTTGTAAATCACTTTGCGATTGATTAAATTTTTGAAATAAAAATTTTCCAGTGGAAGTTTGCAGATTTGTTTCAAATAGGAATCTATTGAGTGGCCAAGCAGTAAAATTTATACGATTTTGACTAGTTATTTTTAAAAATAAATCTTGGGTCATAGGTAAACGATTTGTTAAAATAAATTTTCTCAAAGTAGAATCCCAACCTATATAAAAAGGTATACAATAAACTTCTTGCAATGAAAAATTCGAAAGTTCAGAGGGTGCTTTTTTATTTATTTGGTTAGATGGTAATTCTTCATGAAAAAATAAATTATCATTAGGTTTTTTATTTCGAAAGAGAGGTTGATCATACTTTAAAATTGAAATTGAAGATTTATTATTTGATTTTGAATCTATATCGATTAAAAATAAACGGCGTAAAATTTTTAAAGTTCCTTTATACTGTTGATTATAAACACGATTTGCATATGTTTTCGTACCTCCCAAATAAATTTTGGAAGGTTTCTGAATAAGGTAGTAAAGTGTAAGATCTAAGACTATTATAATAATTTGATAAAATTTGTCGTTTTTCAAATAATAGGTTTTCTTCATTCTCAGTTAAAGAATATTCAGTAGGTTGACGTCTTAAAAAATTTTGAATATCGAATGTTACTAAAAATTTATATATAGGATTATTATAATATTTTTGCTTTATTTTTTTACCTAATTCTTCTTCAAATTCATCAGATTCTACATCTTCTAATGAGGCAAAGGAATCAAATCCATATTTAACGAGTTCAGAAAAAGCTGAAAAATTTTCTGATTCGCCTGATTGTATCAGGAATCGATGGATCTTGTACTTCCGAATTATAGTCTGTTAAAAATCTTTCTAGAAAATTTTCATAATTTTCTTTATATATATAAAAAGAATTCGCATGAATTTGCATTTCTAAATTTTCTTGATTTAGATCAGATGGTTCTGATCGGGTATCTTCTTCAGAAGAGACTAAATTTTTTGTAGTTGGTAAAAATTTGGACATAAATTGGTTTACAATACCTGCAGACCCGGAAGCTACACGATCGCTACGTGAACGCCAAATATATTCGCCTTGGTAATTCATGTCTTCAAAAGTGAGTTCAATTTCGCTACCTGTAGAGTACCTCCCTCTATCATATGGTGCAATATCCGTATCTATTGAACTATTGGCAGAATATTCCCCTAGTCTACCTTTTGGGACATCTTTAATATCTGTTTTTAATAGTGTAGAATTAACAAAATTTTCTTCTGAATAAAATCCTAAAGGGGAAGCTAGTAAATAATCAATTCCATAATAAGGAAAACTCGCTAGACAAAAAGCAATAATAACGGTCAAACAAATAAAATTAAATTTTTGAATCCATTGTGAATACGATTGTACTAAAATTTGAGCCAAAAATTGACTTAAGCGTAAGAATAAAAATCCAAAAACAAAAACCCACACACCTGTTCCTATAGAAAACCCTATTAAATAAAACAGTATTTGTAGCCAATTTTGTAATATTTCAATTTCAAAAAATGAAGAACCTTGATTAAGGGTTAAATTACTCAAATATGGAAATAGACCATATTGCTCAGTCCAAACTAAAACAAAATTGATTAAAAAAATTTTTATTAAATTAGATGTATCATCTTTTCGGATTCGTTTTATGGAAGTATGTGCCATATTATATACGAGTATTAATACTAAAATAATTCCAAAAATATAAGTAAAAGGTTCTAAATTAAACCACGAAAAAATAAAAAATCTAGATCCAGTAAGTATAAGAATTAAAAACAAAATTTGAGAACTTATTGTACCACAAGCGGCAGAAATCCCTGCAGGAATTCCTTCGACAATAAGGCGTCTCAATGCTAAAAAATGGATAATAGAATTAGGAATACAAAAAAAGAAACTTGTAAAAAATCCTTCAATAAATAGAGTGTTTATATTTATATTATAGTTTGATAGAGTATTTGAATAACTATAAATAAACTCTTCTGGATTTTGTAACGTATAAATTTCTTTTAAATTAGAAGAAAGCCATTTAGGTATAGATATGGGCATTTCTAAAAAATCAAAAACCCAATTTAAAGAAAAAATATAAAGTAAAACATTTTTTATAGATTGAATTATATACAAAAAATTATACTTGATAAAAATACCCGTAGATGTTAAAAAAGTGATGTTATTCGTTTGATTGTCTGTAATTGTATGAAAAAATTCCAAATAATTTTTAATTTCTTGGGCCAAAGACATAATAAATTATTTTAAAAATGAGTGATGATCTTGTTGATCATTAATTAAATATAAGTGTAAAAATTTTGAGAGACTTTTTTGATCCTGGGATTCGATAAAATAGTTTATAAATAATTTCGAAAAGAAAGAGCCCAACTTTGAAAAAAATTCACTAAAATTAAAAGAAAAAAAGATATTAATAAAATCACTGAACCAATAATGGTCGCACCTGTATAGTCATACTGTTCCAAACATTGAAAAATTAATACCAGGTGTAATTAAATCTTTCATCGCAAAATTTGATGAAATAATAACCACAGAGCCATATTCACCAATCGCACGAGAAAAGGCTAATGTGATTCCTGTAAATAAAGCTGGTAATAAGTTTGGGAAAATAATTTTATAAAAAGTTAACCATGAAGATGCTCCTAATGACCAAGCCGCTTCTTCTAATTCTTTTTCCAAAGTTAGGATTACAGGCTGAATTGAACGAACAATAAAAGGAAAAGAAACAAAAATCATTGCTAATAGAATACCTATTTTAGTAAAAACAATCTGTATGCCAAGTTTTGTTAAAAAATAGCCAATCCACCCTTTATCACTATATATGATAGAAAGTGTAAATCCGGCTACGGAAGTCGGTATTGCAAATGGCAAATCTATTATGGAATCTAGCATTTGCCTACCTTTAAATTGATAGCGAACCAACACCCAAGCTATTAAAAATCCAAAAAAAGTGTTAATTAAACATGCAAAGAATGCCAGCGAAAAAGTGACCGAATAGGCAGATAGAGCAACCGGTTCTGTTGCCCTATCCCAAAAATCTGTCCATAAATGAATACTTGCTTTTTGTAAAAGAATACCTATTGGTAAAAAAAGTAAAATTAAACTATAAAAAACTACCGAAAAATAAGGAAAAAAAAACATTTTTTTATAAAAATAAATCTAAGAAATAAAGAAAAATAGTAATATAAGTTATAAATTGTAGTACTGTTTTCGATTCAGAATAAGTTGAAAAGAGACCACTTTCATTGAAATCCAACAATAGAGTATTCTCCTTTGGTGTCTGCGGAGTGAGAATGAGAATCACTAATAATCCGATTAAAAAACGTTTTTGAAAAATTAAATAAAAAAATATTTCTATAACTAAATGTATATTTTTCAATATCTTTAGCTAAAAATTTGTGTTTATACATAGAAATTAAAATTCCAAAAATCTATTTAATTTTAGCAAAAATAGTCAAAAAAAAAAGTTTTCTACATAAATGAAAATAATTAGGGTTCTAATTTATAATATTGGTTTTTTAAACTATTTTTTTGTATCTAGCTCTGTATCTAATACAATTCCAATATGTTATTATTGAATAGAGGACCAATTATTTAATTTTAGATTTAGCAATGAATTCTCGAGAAGCAAAGTCAAGAGAAATAGCATTTTATTACCCTCTATATTAGAAATTTTTTAATTTAATAAAATTTGATATTTATGTCAGAAAAAATTTTTTTTCTAGCCTTCTATATACAGAAAAATATATAATAATAAAATAAGATAAGATAGATTTAGCTTAAAAAGTTTAAAATTGAATAGCATAGGAAAAGTATTTCGAAATTATTGAATTTTGACTTTCGCGCCTGCTTCTTCGAATTGATTTTTAATATCATCGGCTTGTTCTTTTGAAATCGCTTCTTTTAATGGCTGCGGAAGTTTTGTTGTTAACTCTTTTGCATCTTTTAAACCTAATGAAGTGATTTCACGAATTAATCGGAAAATACTTAAACGTTTTGATTTTTGATCTTCACCGGGCACTTGCTCTAAAATTATTGTAAATTCTGTTTGTTCTTTTTGTGATGTAGCTTCTACGGAATTTAATGCTTCAGTATTCGTGCCTATTGTCATAGGTGCACCAATACTGGTATCTACTCCAAAAGTTTCTTCAATATCTTTAACTAATTCAACAGCTTCTAATAGTGTTATATTTTTTAACTTTTCTATAATTTCGTTGGTTTTTGTCGACATAAAAGGTTCATCTATAACTAATTATACTATTTTCATAGTAAAGGATAGCTAATATAATAACTAGAGGGTTTTATATATTCAATAAAAAATTCCTTCAATAATTTTTTTTATTAAATAGCAAAAAGTGATATTATCTCAAGATCCTATCAATTTTCTGCACTTTTACTGATTTTTTTATAAAATTTTTAATAAAAAATAGAGTTCTTTTTTAAAAAATGTTTATAATTTTTTTACGAATTTACCAAAAAAATTCATCTTGTTTGCAAATTTTATAACAACAATAAAATTTATATATTAGTATCAAAAACAATTTTTTTTTTAAAGATTGAATTTTAGCGAAATCCAAAATATTCGGATTCAATATACTTACTCTTAAATTATTTAGGGATAAGTTTTTTATTTAAATATATTTTAAATATTCATAAAACTATTCCACAAAATTTTATAATAGTCAATCCAGACGTTGTAATTGACATAAAACGAATATATTAAAAAAATTTTTATTAAAAGAATTATTAACGTTTTGAAAATTGTGGTGCTTTTCGAGCTTTCTTAAGCCCATACTTTCGACGCTCTTTTTCACGGGCATTTTGTGTTAAATAACCTTTCTTTTTAAAAGTGGGCGATAGGATGGATTTACTTTTTCTAAAGCGCGGGGCAATCGCAAGTAGACTAGCTTCGGCTTGTCCAACTAAACCCCCTCCAGAAACTTTAATGGTTGTTCGATATTTTCCTTCTAAACCTAGAATTGAAAAAGGTTTTTTGACCAAATTTATACAAAACGGATTATATTGCATGTACGTTTTTAGATCTAGATCATTTATGAATATTTTACCGTCTCCCTCACATAGTAGAGCATTGGCAATAGCATTTTTTCTTCGACCAATTTTTGATAACATAAATAAAGAAATAGAGTCAAACATTTGATTTTAATTAAGTTTTTTTGAATTGGCATTTGCCCGCGTAACTACATTTTTTCTAAGTTTTACCACTAAGCTGCCTATTACTAGATTCGAACTAGTGACTTTCCGCGTATGAGACGAATGCTCTAACCATCTGAGCTAAATAGGCCAATATAAAATTTTTTAAAATATTAACAAATAGAACCTATAACTTTCACTTGTTTTTTAGAAGTATCTACCATATTTTTGAATTTCGGTTTATCACAAAGTTCAGTAATTATGATAAACCGAAGGTTATTCTATGCTTAATTCTGGATTGTGTTTTTATTTTGATGATAGAATATTTAGTCCAAAAGCTAATGCTTTCGTTTTCCAAATAATTGCTTTATTTTTCCAGTTTTTTTTCCGAATAATTTTTTTTGTTTTTGATTTACGTTTTTTAGGAACCGCCATTTTTATTTTTATTTTGAATATATTAGCAGATTCTATCGAAAAAATCAATTTTTAACACTTGACTTAAAAAGCTATTTCCGATATCATACATTTGCATAAAACTGCCCCCGTCGTCTAGAGGCCAAGGACCTCTCCTTTTCACGGAGGAAACGGGGATTCAAATTCCCCCGGGGGTAAATATACTAGTTAAAAAAACTAGGCTTATCGTTTGCATTATAGGATCATTTTTTTGTAATATAAACCAAGGAATTTTTATGAATTAGAGGGAAAAATTTTTAGTTGTAAGTTCATTTTGAACTCTTTTAAACTAACTAGACTATCAATATTTTTAATTTTACAATACTATATGAAACAAACTTTACAAAAAATGATTGAAGCTGGTGTTCATTTTGGACATCCAAAGGATCAATGGAATCCAAAAATGTTACCGTATATATATAAAGAAAAAAACGGTATCCATATTATTGATATTGTTCAAACTTGGTTTTATTTGAAAAAAATATCAAAATTTTTAGAAGAAGCTTGTTCGCAAGGTAAACAAATTTTATTTGTCGGAACTAAAAAACAAGCTTCAAAAATAATCGAATCAACAGCCGTTGATTCCAATTCTTTTTTTGTAAATGAACGATGGTTAGGTGGCTTATTGACCAATTGGTCCACAATCCAAAAGTCTATTCTAAAATTGAATAGTTTGGAAAAATATGAAAATTTTCAAAATTTTTCAAAAAAAGAAAAAGTTAAACTTGAAAAACAAAAACAAAGATTAGAAAAATACATTGGTGGATTAAAAACAATGAAGCAACTACCGGATATTGTTATTATTATAGGTCAACAGAAGGAGTTAAATGCGGTTAAAGAATGTCAGAAATTAGGTATTCGAACAATTACTTTATTGGATACCAATTGTAATCCACTACTTGCGGATTTGTTTATACCCGCTAATGATGATTCCATTGCTTCTATTAAACTTATTATTACTGAATTAGCCAAATCTATCAAAAATGGATATTCAATCTATCAACAAAAGAAACAACAGTTGAAAAAAATTAAATATGGCTGTATAATTAAGTTGAAAATTTTATTTAATAAAAATTTTTTAAAAACGATTTTTCGGCGAATTAGCTCTCAAAAATATTATAAATCTTAATTTTTTAAAAATTTACTCTTTCAATAAATGACTACTTTTCAGAATTTATTAGTTAATCCTATATTCACTTTAGGTGAAGTTGCTGTAGGTCAACATTATTATTGGAATATCGGACCTTATCAAATACATGGTCAAGTATTACTAACTTCTTGGTTGGTTTTGCTGATAATCATTGGATTGGGGGTCGCTGGAAACTCAAATTTAAAACCAATACCACAAGGTTTACAAAATTTTACCGAATATGTAACAGAATTTATTCGTGATTTGGCAAAAACTCAAATAGGAGAAGAAGAGTATTTAACTTGGGTTCCTTTTTTAGGAACAATTTTTCTATTTGTATTTGTTTCCAATTGGTCTGGGGCACTGATCCCTTGGAGGGTTATAGAGTTACCAAATGGTGAGCTAGCGGCACCTACAAATGACATTAATACGACTGTTGCGCTTGCTTTATTAACATCTATTGCTTATTTTTCTGCTGGTTTAAGAAAAAAAGGATTTTCTTATTTTAAACGTTATATTACACCTTCTGTAATTCTCTTTCCTATTAATGTACTTGAAGATTTTACGAAACCGCTCTCTCTCAGTTTTCGATTATTTGGTAACATACTAGCAGATGAATTAGTTGTTGGTGTTTTAATTGCTTTAGTTCCACTTATTGTACCAATCCCATTAATGCTTTTAGGATTATTTACAAGTGCTATACAAGCTCTTGTTTTTTCGACTTTAGCTGGAGCGTATATTGGTGAGTCCTTAGAAGATCATCATTAATTTTTTATTGACCATCTTTATAAAGTTCTATATTATAGTCTCTTCAATACATTATTCACTAGATTTTAGTTTAAATTAAAAAAAAAAAAAAAAAAGGAGATTTTATTATGAATCCATTAATTGCTGCAGCATCCGTTGTTGCTGCTGGTTTAGCTATCGGTTTAGCGGCTATTGGACCTGGTGTTGGTCAAGGGACGGCGGCAGGCTATGCTGTTGAAGGTATCGCTCGCCAACCTGAAGCTGAAGGAAAAATTCGTGGAGCTTTATTATTAAGTTTTGCTTTTATGGAATCGTTAACAATTTATGGTCTTGTAGTAGCCTTAGTTGTACTTTTCGCAAATCCTTTTGCTTCATAGATTAAAAATCTATTAAAATTTTTATATAGATACTCGTTCAATATAATTAAAAAGTTATTACAAAATTGAACGTTCTTTGAAATTATTTGATGGATTATATTCCGTAAATCGGGCAATTGTAAAGTTGTTAACTGTAACATGGAAAACGACATCGAATGGTTTATTGAACTTTTCTTTAACTCGTTGTAAAGCTCGAGAAACAATGGAGACATAATACTGAGTAAAAGCTTTTTGTTGATAAAACTGCAAGGTTTCTTGTTTATATTCTTCTAATCGAGCTAAATCTTCTTCATGCTGTGTATTACAATTGTTCTTTTCTTGCGTAGCTTTTAATTCCCCTTCTTCTCGAATTTCTTGAGCTTTCTTTTCTGCATATTCCAATTGAGATTTGGCAAAGTTTAATTTTTCCAAGAATTCAACTGCTCGTTGATCAGCTTCTCGCAAATTATTTAAAATAGTCTGCTGTCGATTTTCTAAGAATGTAGATGAATTTTTACCAACGAAAAAGACAACAATACCAACGACAACAGCTAAGTTAATAACATTTGTTTCTAAAATATTATCATTAAAACCAAATGTTCCTTCTCCCAACGGTAAAATGTTAACAATCGTCAACAAAGAGAAAGACATCTTATACGGCTCTTTTATTCTTCAAAATATGGAATAAGACGTCGTTATTGCTATTGTATTTGCTTTTGTCGGTGATGCTTTAAAATCCTTATTAAAAAATAGAGAACAATTAATTGTATCAAATATTCAAGAAGCGGAAAAAAGGGAAAAAGAGGCCATTGAAAAATTAAATAATGCACAACAGAAACTGATAAGTTCTCAACAAAAAGTTACAGAAATTAAGGAACAAAGTTTAGTAACCGCTGAAACAGAAAAAGAAAAATACAAAAAGCAAACAGTAGAAGATATTGAACGCTTAAAAAAACTTAAACAAGATACAATTCTTTTTCAACAACAGAAAGCTATTAAACAATTATCAAAACAAGTTATTACTTTAGCTTTAAAGCAAGTTTATAAAAAAATAGAAAATCGTTACGATGGACTATTTCAAAATTCTGTTAATAACTTTTATATTGCATTATTTCGCAATTATCAAAAATAATTAAATCCCAATAATTTTTTTACTAAAAAACACGAACCTTATTTAATATAAATTCATATAATCATTATTGCAATAGAAAATTTTTTAATTTGCAATTATAATATAATCTAGGAGTTTTTAGAAAATGGTAAAAATTCGAGCAGATGAGATCAGTAGTATTATTCGTCAACAAATTGAGCAATATAATCAAGAAGTTAAAGTCGTTAATATTGGAACAGTTTTTCAAGTTGGAGATGGGATTGCCCGTATATACGGCTTGGAAAAAGTAATGGCAGGTGAACTTTTAGAGTTTGCGGATGGTACGATTGGTATTGCTTTAAATTTAGAAACAAAAAATGTCGGCGCTGTTTTAATGGGAGAAGGGATCGCGGTTCAAGAAGGTAGCTCGGTAAGAGCAACTGGGAAAATTGCACAAATTCCAGTAGGAGAAAATTTTCTTGGGCGAATTGTTACTCCTTTAGCGAAACCCATTGATGGAAAAGGAGAAATAGAAACTAAAGAAACAAGATTAATTGAATCTAATGCTCCTGGCATTATTTCACGACGATCGGTTTATGAACCTTTACAAACAGGTTTAATGGCAGTAGATTCTATGATTCCTATAGGAAGAGGTCAACGTGAACTAATTATCGGTGATCGTTTTACTGGAAAAACAGCTATCGCTGTAGATACAATATTAAATCAAAAAGGAAAAGATGTTACCTGTGTTTACGTTGCTATAGGTCAAAAAGCATCATCGGTTGCACAAGTAGTGAACAGTTTAAAAGAACGTGGTGCTCTTGAATATACGGTTATTGTTGCAGCCAACGCAGATTCTGCAGCGACGCTTCAATATCTTTCACCATATACAGGTGCTACCATTGCTGAGTATTTTATGTATACAGGTCGTCCAACGTTTGTAATTTATGACGATTTGTCTAAACAAAGTCAATCATACCGTGAATAAGTTTATGTTGCTATCGGTCAAAAGGCTTCCTCAATTGCACAGGTTGTAACAACTTTACAGGAAAGAGATGCTCTTGAATATACGATTATTGTTGCAGCTACAGCAGATTCTCCAGCAACTTTACAATACTTAGCACCTTATACGGGAGCTACTTTAGCTGAATTTTTCATGGTGTGACCCGTTTCTTCCGATAAAAGAAGACTAAATTTCAGAATTTAAGAACTGATGATGAATGAGGTTCAATTCCTCTAGATGGATATGCATCTACATATTAGAATTAATAGGAAAATGATAATTTCTAAAATTAAGCAAAGTCTAATATTAGTGATCTAGCGAAAGCATAATGGTATCCAACGAAAGTGTGATCTATCGAAATTCAGCTTCATATTTCTCAATATGAAGAGATAGTTTATAGGTTCAATAAGGGTAACTCATGAATTACACTTACATATCTTTCTTTCTTAAAGAATGACCCATCGCATAAAGTTAATACCTAAGGAACACGCGAAATGCATCATCGGAACGGTGGAAAGCCTTATAATCCTCCAAAACGTAAAAGGTAGGTTTATCAAAACCATATGGTTATAAGGTGAAGGAAACCTCGAAAAAGCAAATGTCTAATCAAAAAGAATAAATAAAAAGATGTATTTTTTCATATTCAAGTGATTAGAATAAGCAGACGTTGAGGTTAGCAAGTGTTATAAATTAAATATTTATCTATACTTAAATGAAATCCTCATTTAAAAGAAATAAAGAGCAAAATTCCAATAAGGTGAGCGACTTTCTTATATAACACTAAAATGTTAATACACAAAGATAAATTTTAATTTTCAAATCAAACTTGATCAAACACTTATGCAGGAGCCGAGTGAGGTGAAAATCTCACGCTCGGATCTGAAGACGAGGATAAACATAAATATTTATTCTTAGTTTAACTATACAGGTCGTCATACATTAGTTATTTATGATGATTTATCTAAACAAGCACAAGCTTATCGTGAAATGTCTCTATTACTACGTCGACCTCCCGGTCGTGAAGCTTATCCTGGTGATGTTTTTTATTTACATTCACGTTTACTAGAAAGAGCCGCAAAATTAAGTGATAAGTTAGGAGGGGGGAGTATGACCGCACTCCCTATTGTTGAAACTCAAGAAGGCGATGTTTCGGCTTATATTCCTACAAATGTTATTTCTATTACAGATGGGCAAATTTTTTTATCATCCGATATTTTTAATTCTGGAATTCGACCAGCCATTAATGTTGGTATATCCGTTTCTCGTGTAGGCTCCGCTGCACAACCAAAAGCAATGAAAAAAATTGCTGGAAAATTAAAGTTAGAGCTAGCACAATTTGCAGAGTTGGAAGCTTTTTCACAATTTGCTTCTGATTTAGATCAGGCTACTCAAAATCAATTAGCGCGTGGTCAACGTTTACGTGAAATTTTAAAACAACCTCAAGCATCTCCGTTATCTTTAGCTGATCAGGTTGCGACAATCTATGCAGGCACAAATGGGTATTTAGATACGGTCCCTGTAGAACAGGTACGTTCGTTTGTTACAGGTTTACGTCAATATTTGTCAACAAATAAATATACGGATATCATAATGTCGACCAATACTTTTAGCGAAGAAGCTGAAGTGCTTTTAAAAGAGGCTTTAGAAACCTATTTAAAAGAATTTGCTTAAGTAGAGCGTCGGTTAGTTAATTTTCAAATTATCATAAAATTCGTTTAAAAATACTATCGAATTTTACATTCTACTTTTTAAAATTCGATTTATATCTAATAAAAATTTTTACTATGGTTGAACCTTTATTATCTGGTATTGTTCTAGGTTTAGTTCCTGTGACTATTGTTGGTTTATTTGTCACAGCTTATTTACAATACAAACGTGGAGATCAGCTCCTTTAATATTGAGTATTAGTACGCATATTAACTTATAAAATATTTACGGGTAGATTGTATGATCGATATAAAATTATATTAAGTAAATTTCAATGGCTCCAAAAACTGAAACAAAAGCAGGTGCAGGATTTAAAGCAGGGGTAAAAGACTATCGTCTAACTTATTACACACCTGATTACCAAGTAAAAGATACAGATATTCTTGCCGCCTTTCGTATGACTCCACAACCTGGTGTTCCACCAGAAGAATGTGGGGCAGCTGTTGCAGCAGAATCTTCAACAGGTACATGGACTACCGTGTGGACTGACGGTTTAACAAGTTTAGATCGTTATAAAGGTCGTTGTTATGATTTAGAACCTGTAAAAGGTGAAGAAAATCAGTATATCGCGTATGTTGCGTATCCACTTGATTTATTTGAAGAAGGCTCGGTAACAAACTTATTTACATCAATTGTTGGAAACGTATTTGGTTTTAAAGCCTTACGAGCTCTTCGTTTGGAAGATTTACGTATTTCAGTTGCTTATGCTAAAACATTCCAAGGTCCTCCACATGGTATTGAAGTCGAGCGTGACAAATTAAATAAATATGGACGTCCATTACTTGGTTGTACAATTAAGCCTAAATTAGGTTTATCAGCTAAAAATTATGGTCGAGCAGTTTATGAATGTTTACGAGGTGGTCTTGATTTCACCAAAGATGATGAGAATGTAAATTCACAACCTTTTATGCGTTGGCGTGATCGTTTCTTATTTGTTGCTGAAGCAATTTATAAATCTCAAGCAGAAACAGGTGAAATTAAAGGTCATTACTTAAATGCAACTGCAGCAACTTGTGAAGCTATGCTTCAACGTGCACAATGTGCTAAAGAATTAGGTGTGCCTATCATAATGCATGACTACCTAACTGCAGGTTTAACAGCAAATACTTCATTAGCTCACTACTGTAGAGATACTGGTCTTTTATTACATATTCACCGTGCATAGTAATAATAAAAGATTGTGCTAAGCCTTAGTAAAAGCCAAAACTTATGATGTTCTCGTAATATAAGGCAAGGGAAAATAGAATAGAGTTGGTTTAACGGCCTCGTAAAGATGAGAACAGCCCAAAAGGGTTAACTACTTCGCTAACAGACTGAATGGATCGTCGTGGTCATTCAGGAATGCTTCTAAGAAGTCGGGGTGATTGTCTCCAAAACTATTCTATGTATCTAAATATAGTGGAACGTGGGAAATCCAAATATCTCCCTATGGGTAGGTGTTTAGCAATAAACACTAAAAGATTTTGGATTGCGGATTGTCCTGTTATGTAAGAATTCCATGCAAAGGAATAATGAACCCATAGCAAAAAGGAAAATATGGGATGCGAATTACTCAGTAAAAAGTAAGTTCTAATACAGAAAACAGCCCATATATAACTGGAATTCAGGAAAGTTATTTCCAACAAATGAGGACAAGGTCTTATTTCATAAAATTTATATTAAAATAACAAAGAACAAAGGAGATTGACTTATGAATAGTACTTTGGGAGACTCACCAGAGTGGGATACCATCCAATGGAACACCACAATGGCACAAGTTCGGAATTTAAAATATAGAATCTTTATGGCGAAACTAGAAGGTAATCGGAGAACATTACGAAGATTACAAAAATTGATGTTATATAGTCGCCACAACATACTCCTGTCCGTGAGAAGGGTAACGGTGATTAATGATGGAAAATACATTCCTGGAATAGATAAAGTTCTAATAAAAGATAAAAATGACAGAATGGTATTGGTAGAAAAACTCTATAAAATGAATATTTTACAATACGAGCCTAAGCCCGTGAAGAGAATACAAATACCAAAATCAAACGGGAAAACTAGACCTCTGGGAATCCCTACCATACTAGACAGATGTATACAAGCCATAGTGCTAAATGCATTGCAACCAGAATGGGAAGCCTGTTTTGAAGCAAATAGTTACGGCTTTCGCCCAGGAAGAAGTGCACACGACGCGATTGGTCGGGTGTTCAACGTACTAAGTGTTAAGTCAAATGGAAACAATAATAAACCATGGATATTAGATGCACATATCGAAGGGTTTTTCGATAACATATGTCATCAAGACATATTAGAAAAACTCGACAACTTCCCAGCCAAAAAGCTTATAAACCGTTGGTTAAAAGCAGGCTACATGGAAGAAGATATCTTTTCAAAAACTGAGAAAGGTACACCGAAAGGATCCATTATCAGCCCACTACTCGCAAACATCGCATTGTATGAGTTAGAGGAATTTCTTAAAGCATCACCAGACTCAACAGGTCGAGTGAGGGGGAATAGAGTATACGTTCGATATGCAGACGACTTCATAGTCATATGCGCATCAAAAACGGAAGCTCAACAAACCAAGAAACAAATCTCAGGTTGGTTAAAAACCAAAGGTCTCAGATTTGCGCCAAATAAAATAAAAATCAGTGATATTGATAAAGGCTTTGAATTTTTAGGTGTAGATATTCGCCATGTAAGTACGAATGCCTCGCATAAAACCAAAGGTAAAATGCTTCTGATACGCCCCTCTACAAAGGCTATCGACAAAATAACACAAAAACTGAAAAAAGAATGGAAATATTTGAGAAGTAAATCTATAGAAACGGTACTCACACGTCTAAACCCAATGATCACGGGCTGGGCAAATTACCATCAAAAATTTTCATCCACGGATATCTTTAATAAATTAGACAACTGGACATTCCAGAAAAGTTGGAATTATGCATCCAGAATGCACGCCAACAAATCGAAACATTGGATTTATGATAAGTATTATGGGAACTTCAATTTAAACCGAAAGGACCGTTGGATATTCGGAGATAAGGAAACAGGAAGATACCTTAAAAAGTTTGCTTGGTTCAATATAAAGAGACACGTGGTGGTAAAAGGCTACAATTCCCCTTGTGACCCAAGGTTACAAGAATACTGGGAAGAACGCCGGAAAACTCTCTATAAAGTCAGTAGAACCTAATCGGAACAAATAATCGCGAAAAATCAAGATTATAGATGTCCAGTTTGTGAACACCCGATGAGAATCTACAGAAACATCACCTAATTTCCCAACGAAATATAAAAATTGAAAATTATTGGAACCTAGTATATATTCATAGACAATGCCATCAATTCTGACATTCCAACCCGAAAATTGAACGACAATTACAATGGAAAATTTTATTCGAGGAAAATCGTGTTCGTAAGCGTCTAACAAAGAATCCGCGAACACACATAGAAAGATTAAAACTCGAACTTTTAGAACATAAGGCTTGAGCCGTATGCGGGGAGACTCGCACGTACGGTTCTTAGGGGGGAATTGGTGGAAACGCCTGACCTACCCGACTATTTAACTGGTGGTTGGACTGCGAATACAAGTTTAGCACATTACTGTCGTGATCATGGTCTTTTATTACATATTCACCGTGCAATGCATGCGGTAATTGATCGTCAAAAAAATCATGGTATGCACTTCCGTGTATTAGCGAAATCATTACGTATGTCTGGTGGAGATCACTTACATTCTGGTACTGTTGTAGGTAAACTGGAAGGAGAACGTGAAGTAACTTTAGGTTTTGTTGATTTAATGCGTGACGATTTTATTGAAAAAGATCGAGCTCGTGGTATTTATTTCACACAAGATTGGGTATCACTTCCTGGAGTTATGCCAGTAGCTTCTGGTGGTATTCATGTATGGCATATGCCAGCTTTAGTTGAGATCTTCGGTGATGATGCTTGTTTACAATTTGGTGGTGGAACTTTAGGTCACCCTTGGGGTAACGCTCCTGGAGCCGCAGCCAATCGTATTGCTTGTGAAGCATGTGTTCAAGCTCGTAATGAAGGCCGTGATTTAGCTCGCGAAGGTGGAGATGTTATTCGTGCAGCTTGTAAATGGAGTCCTGAATTAGCAGCCGCTTGTGAAGTTTGGAAAGAAATTAAATTTGAATTTGAAACAATTGATACACTTTAATATTGTTTTTATTTTTAGTGGTTCTTAATTAAGAACCACTAAAAATAAAAATTCTTATTGAAAGCCTTTTCATAAAGTTGAGTTATAACTATTTTAAAAAAGAGAATTTCGTGTTTTGCTATGAAAAGCTATTATAAAAAAATTTTTATATTTTTTTAGCTGAACTAATCTAAGTGGACTCAAATAATTCGTTAAATTTATCATTAAATTTTGATCTTAGATACTGATTGGACTTTTGTTCACGTTGATAATAGTATAATAATTCATCGATCCATATCTTATAATCTTCACTTGTATAATAATCCGCCGGTAAGTGATCGCCCCTCACCTTTTTTTTTTACATAGTTGGCGAGTTATATAAAATAATCTACCAAAATCTCACAAACGTTTTTATTAGAAGCCAAACAAAAATATCTATAAAAAAAGCTGTTACGATTATTTTCTGCGAACGTTAAAACGCCGTTTGTGGGTTCATTTAGGCTTGTAAACGCGAACATTTCGCGCGAACCTAATGCCAGCAAACGGCAAACGATGAAAGAAAACCCTGGGTATGACGAATTGGATTGAATTATTTGTATCTTTTGTAAACCCCCCTATAGTAGCATCTAAACGTTTCGAAAAATCACGTGTTAATGTATAATACGCCTGAGGATTCAATATCATGACTTCTAAAGATAAATCTCCCATTATTCGACACATAAAATAAAATTGAAAGTCATCAGTAATTCTCAAATCGGCTTCTTGTTCTAGGATTTGTTGATTAAATGATTGGAGAGTTTCTTGAAATTGGTGTTGGTTTATAAACTTGTCTGTTATTCTCATGATTTATATATTTATAGTCTTTTTGTTTTTTTAACGATCACTTTTAATCTTTTGGCTTCTTTTTATTGATATCCTATAACTGACGAGTAAGTTCTCGAATTTGGTTTTTAATAGTTTCTGGATCTGCTGTTAAATCTATTGGTGGATCTTTTGGTTTATCAAATGCCTCCTTAATTACGCTTGCTAGTACAGGAACTAAAGCCAGGCCTGTAAAAATAACTATTTGAGTTCGACAAACCGCTACCAAAGCAACCGGTTCTTGCAAAGGTGTTGTTACATTTTTTGTAAGGCCTAGCTGTCCATTTACAACATTTTCACCTTGCCCATAACGGTGTGGTATCAAACAAATCTTATTCGAAGCTTGTGGGCATTCCTCGAATGTAACGTTCTAACCAATTTTTGCCCCCAATTCAGAATAAAATTGACAATTATCTGAAAAAGAGAATCCGCTGGGTGCGTCTAAAAATGGTTTCGTTAATAGCAAACTTTCGCGAACGTCAGACTCCCAAATATCTTTCTGTACTTTGGTGAATGCACTAGCTTGGATTGCTTGTAAAGTCGTTCGCTCTAGGGTTTGTAGTTCTGGTATTTGGCTGATAGGTTTATAATCATTTGTTAAAAAATGGCGTTGCTGAGGGCGTGTTTTACGAGAGTCTAGAGTTTGTGCTACGTTTTGTAAAGGTAGCCTTAATTCTCCATAAACTCGACCATACAACGTAACATTTTTATTGGGCACTATTGTTGACCAGCGGCAAATCTTGCACCAATAGACTGGGAATGAGTCTGACGGACACTTTTAAAATGTTGGTTTTCGGCTTGTTAATAAGTAGACACTAAATCTTTTAAAGCAGCGGTAATTTTGTACAAGCCGTCTATCCGTATATTTTATTATTTCTGTGTATTGCTTTTATTAGCTCTTCGCATCTCTTTTTAACCGCTGTTACAGTATTCTCATGATTGTTCAAAATTTGTCTATCAGCGTTATTAACTTTTTGATAGAATTTTCCTGGTTCACTGGGTTGAAACTCGTTGTTTAAACGAAAACCTGTAATCGTTCGAGAATTAAAATAATTCATTGTTTTGTTTTACTATAGTGTCTAAGTTTTAAATAAAAAATTATAAACTTGAAAGTAGATACAAAGAAGTTGGTAGCATACGATTTTTAATATATCTATTTTTTTAACCGCAACGTATGAATTTTTGCCATCACTCTCCATCTGTAAAATATCAGACTCTCCTGTTACAGTTATATATATGTTGCTAACCACTAACGCAAATATTTTAAAGCTTTGAGTTGAGTTAGCTAAAAGTTTATCTATGAGGCTTATAAAAAAATTGCTATTTATAGTAGCGATAAAAGAAGCGGTTTGTGCTTCTCCTAAAGATAAAACACAAAAAGATGCACTATACAATACCCAGCTAAGTAGTATTGCGCTTCTATTACGTGCCAACCAGCGGAAAATATTCTCCATAGATTTTTTATGGCACCAAACCCTTAAATTTGGGATTAGTTTATCTACACCATAGTAATGATTACCTATTATGGTTCCAAAAACCATTCGTGCGAAATGGGCGTAGGCAAAAGCAAGTGAAAAATCTGTAAACCAAAATGCATTTTCTAAAATAATTGGCGTATTTACGGATTTGGTAAACTAACGGTTCACTAGTTTTTTTTGTAAAAAAGCGGGCTATAAAGTTCATAAAGGCGCTATCCGTGAATACTCATTTGTATATGCAACAGCATGAAACAAAACAACCTATCACTAAGACTGCGTTAACCATACGAGGGTCCTTAATGACCTGGTTCAAAAAAAACCAAGAATTACCTTCTTGTTGTAGACGCATTTTTTCAACCTCAGACAATAACCTAAGTGCCTCGCGTTTGGTTTGATTCCATTGCGTAATAGCATGATTTATAGTATTGCCTCTCCCAACTTTGCTCACCATACTTGTAAATTTACCAAAACTAAACATAGATAGAAAGTTGATGCTCCATATGAGTAACACTGAAGTATAAAATACGGGCACTATTAAGCATTCATTGTTGTAATTTTTGTTTTGTTTTTGGTTGGGGATCTAATATAAATCTTGGTATTTGTTGTGTTTTAAAATGCTCACATATAATTTAATAAACAAGAAATCCCATGATAAACACAGTATTCTGTAAAATATTTGGTAATTGCGTTACACAGGTAGCGGCTCTAATACCTTGACCGATTGCCAAGCTATTTGTATTCATATCCACAGATTATTCGAGGGTCGTAGATTATGCTAATGGTTTTAACTGTTTAAGATCGCTCATGAATCGTATACGATTTTGAAAACCAATTGTATGATTCTTCGGGGATTCAAGTAACAGATACAGATTTTGAGTAGGAGCTTTAACTGTGCTCACCACTAAACCGGTATTTGTGGGTAATATATTTTCTTGTATACCAAATCGTAAAAAATATTCTTGGGCTACGCTTTCTCCCAACATTCCATAAACATTGATATTGATCAAATGCTCAGTTTTTGTACCCATATTAATAATTTTAACTGTCGAATAATGAAGATTTTTGGATTTCAACTCTAAAAAAATTTGATAGTAAACATCGACCAAAGTGTTTGTAATTTTGTTTGAGCAGATTCACTTGGGGAATTTCTTTATTGTCTTTATAGGTAAGCTGCTCAACATAGAAATAAATTGTTCCATACTTTACTCAATATCGATTTTGTTCTTCGTAATCCGACGTAAATATATATTTTAAAATTTTTCTATTTTAAAGATATGAGTTGAAACTGTTGAATAAAGGTAAAGTATGGTTGATTTTTTATGTATATTACCGATCCATTATCCATAAAAATACTTTAATTATTCGTTTGGACCTTCTCTTAACGCGTTTCAAATCGCTTCCAACGATGTACAACCGTGCTGGGATTTTATATTAGAGGAAACTTTCGCTTTTAAGGATGACGTTGTTGGCTATACTAGAGATATTGTACAATAAAACGCTGGTAAAAAATGTATCGATACCTTGCCAAACGAACATCGCTCCAACTTACCAACCAACAAATATATATTTATTTTTTATGTTTTTTGCACTAATTTTAGGCTGGACTATAGGTTGGTTTAGCTCCAAAATAAAATCTAAAAATAAAACTTCATGAATTTTGTAAAATTTTACTCGAAAAACGTGTGATGCTCACATTACTAGATGTTTAATTATAACAATATTTTGGAGGATTAAAACTATAGGTATATACTTTTAGTTTCGATTTACATGTTTGCCAGTTTTTTTTATGCACGATTTTATTTAACAGCTGTTTAAGTTTGTTAGTTTCTTGTTTTAAAAACATTTGATCTATTATCCAATAAAACCATTTGAAACACAAATCAACTTTAAAATTTATATATTATATTGTTTATTTTTTAACAAAACTTTACTTAAACCAAAAGGCTATTTTGACCTACAGGGTTTCTTTCTGAATATTAGTCAACATCTTTAAACTTCATAAATTTTTAGATTAACTCTTGCATAATTAAGAAATGCATAAAAAAAATTTTTATAATATATACAGATTGTTATTTTTTTAAATTATTGTGTATTAAAGAAAATACACAATAATTTAAAAAAGAATTGAAAATACTAACCAATTAGCCGTTAACAGAAGGAGCTTCTACAGAAGCTAAATCTAATGGGAAGTTATGTGCATTACGTTCGTGCATTACTTCCATACCTAAGTTAGCACGGTTAATGATATCAGCCCAAGTGTTAACAACACGACCTTGCGAATCAACTACAGATTGGTTGAAGTTGAATCCGTTTAAGTTGAAAGCCATTGTTGAAATACCTAAAGCAGTAAACCAAATACCTACTACTGGCCATAAAGCTAAGAAGAAATGTAAAGAACGTGAGTTGTTGAATGAAGCGTATTGGAAGATTAAACGACCAAAGTAACCGTGTGCTGCAACGATGTTGTAAGTTTCAGTTTCTTGACCGAATTTGTAACCTGCATTAGTCGATTCATTTTCAGTAGTTTCACGAATTAATGATGAAGTTACTAATGAACCATGCATAGCAGAGAATAATGAACCACCAAAAACACCTGCAACACCTAACATATGGAATGGGTGCATTAAAATGTTGTGTTCTGCTTGGAATACAATCATAAAGTTGAATGTACCAGAAATTCCTAAAGGCATACCATCAGAGAAAGAACCTTGTCCAATTGGGTAAATAATGAATACGGCAGTTGCCGCGGCTACTGGAGCAGAGTATGCTACAGCAATCCAAGGACGCATACCTAAACGGAAAGATAATTCCCACTCACGACCCATGTAAGCACAAATTCCTAAGAAAAAGTGACAAACAATTAATTGGTAAGGACCACCATTGTATAACCACTCATCTAAAGAAGCGGCTTCCCATATAGGGTAGAAGTGTAATCCGATAGCATTTGATGTTGGGATGATCGCTCCTGAAATAATGTTGTTACCGTATAATAAAGATCCTGAAACAGGCTCACGGATACCATCAATATCTACTGGAGGTGCTGCGATGAACGCAATAATGAATACAGATGTTGCTGTTAATAAAGTAGGGATTGTTAGGACGCCTCTCCAGCAAATGTATAAACGGTTTACAGTACTTGCAATCCACTCTGCAAAGCGTGCCCAATGGCTTTGTACATCACTTCTTGCTAAAATTGCTGTCATAATTTTTATGTAATATGACCAAATTTGAGGGGTCACTAGTTCCTCCTTTTTTTCTCGGTATCTTGTGATGTATTTCTAATGGTTCTTCCCCCAAGAGTTCATCACATACGGGACATTTAAAATCTTGCTTTTTGGCAATATCGAATTTAAAACTACTTGTGTTTTTAATTCTGTTTTCCTCAAGTTTGATTGACCTTTGTTTAAAGTATTCTTTAAGTTTTGGGTCGTCTGCCCTATTATGCGTTTTAATTGGTAAATGTTCTTCAATTTTGAAACTTGCGAATAATTTCAAATAAATGATGCCGAATTTGGGGTCAATGTCCGAAAACGTTTGACTTCTTTCAAGTTTAATCTGCTTATTATTTGATTTATATTCTCTAAAGTATTTATTGATAACCCAATTGGAAGATTTCTTAGGGTGGGTTCGTTTACCAAAGCGTAAGGCTTGCCACCATAGAACGTGGTCTAAGTATCTGAAGGTTTTATTTGCATTACATTTGCGATAATAATTTGCCCATCCTGTAATTAACAGGTTGAGTTTTCTTATGGCATTGTATGCTGTTTTTCCGCGGTGGAGAGTCCATATTTCCTTTGTTTTGCTAATAACTTTCGTTATTGCTTTCTTTGATGGTTGGACTAGGCATTTTGTACCGTAAATTATGAATTCAAATCCTAGAAAATTTAGACTTTTTATTTTTACATCATAAATCGTGGTTTTCTCTTCTGAGAATATCAAGTTTCTTGTTTTTAACCATTTTTCCAATTTAGCTTTAGCTTCTATTATAAGGTTTTCGTTTTCAGCCAAGACAATAAAATCGTCCGCATATCGAATGACTATGTATTTATTCTCTCCTCTGACTTGACCATTTTTGTGGTATTTTACATTTAGTGCTTCTTCCATTCCATTCAAAGCTATGTTTGCAAGGAGGGGACTAATAATTCCACCTTGTGGAGTCCCAACATTTGTTTGATAGAATAGTTTTTCATCTAAATAACCCGCTTTCAGCCATTTTTGAATTAGGCGTTTTTGTGGGAATTTAGCCAGTTGCTGTAATAAATATGAGTGGCTTATATTATCGAAACATCCTTTAATGTCTGCGTCTAGTACCCAAGTCCTTTTACCTGCGTTGAGAAGCCTCCATATGTTCACCATTGCATCGTGTGCACAGCGTTTAGGTCGAAACCCAAAGCTTTTTGGGTCAAATCTTGCTTCCCACTCGGGTTCTAATGCATTTTTCACTATTGCTTGAATAACCCTGTCTTTAATGATAGGGATACCAAGAGGTCTACTTTTTCCATTTGGTTTTGGGATGTATATTCTTTTAACAGGATATGGATTCCAAGTATTTATATCCATTTCCAGAATATCTTTATACAATCTCCATCTTTGTTTCGGATTTAAAGCAATTTGTTTATCTATTCCAGGAGTTATTCTTCCCGCATTTACTAAGGTTACCCCTCGTATTGAATGTAGAATGTTCGCCTTACTTGAAATCATAAGTTTCTGATGGATACGAATTTTGTGATTGTTCCCTTCCTTAGTTTCTAGATATATCTTTCTTCTCATTCTGACTATATACGAATTTACTGATTTCCAGTCTATTTCGTGCCAGTGGTTTTTGTTTTCCATTTTGTACTATTCGTTTTAAATATTTTAAAAGATTAATTCCTTAGAAGATTTGATTATTCTGCCACAGACCTTCTTATCCTTAATACAATCCAGTTATGTATTCCTGTTGTCTCTTGCTCCTAGTTTAAGGCATCTATTTGCTTCGACCGATTGTTTTGAATTTTGCATATATGTTTCATCAATATTCAAGGATGAAGAATCCACCTCATCCTATAAGAATTCAACAAGTATTGCTACTGTTTTATTTGGATTTCTCCAAAACCTATAGGACGATTACACGTTTTACTTTTACACACAAATTTACTCAAGAGTAATATAAGTTATAAGACCGATGGTAATGTTGAATCGCGTTGGAACCAGCATAATGAGGTGCTGTCCTCATACCATATATAATTGGGTTTACGACCCCATCTTATATCTCTCTTTTTCATATTTATTTTCAGAGTGCTTATCCGTATTCCATTACTGGAACTCGAACCTCCTACTAATTATTCATACTCATTTGATGATTTTATTAATTAGTATTGAAAATAAATCATTTTCGGCGACTGAAACGAAAGCTGTAAGCTTTATTGTGTAAAAGTAACATTGTTACATAAACCTACGTGCCGCACTCATTAAAACTCCAAACCAACCGATGTATAAACGGTTGTCTGTGCTTGTAATCCATTCGCAAAAGCGTGCCCATAAAGTCGTATTTTCACGACGTTGTAAAATAGCTGTCATAATTCTGTTTGATTTTTTTATAAGTATATTTCATACTTGTTTCCCAAACTTTTTAGTTGAAAGCTGTTAAATACATGATATCAAAAAAAAATGAATTAAAAAATAATAAATAGTTTTTTATCAGTTTTATAACAAAAAAACTATAAAAATCTTATAACTACATATTTTGATCGTCGAAAATTGACAATAAAAAACTTTTTTATAAAATGTTATACAGGATATAATCCTTAGTAGCTCAATGGTAGAGCAATCGGCTGTTAACCGGAAGGTTATAGGTTCAAATCCTATCTAAGGAGATATAACTAACATATTTTATGTATTATCTAGTTAATAAAAATAAAAGAAACTTTCGTTGGACCCGCATTTTTAATCGACTAGCGAAAATTCAGCAAAGTATTGCACGGACTCAAAAGTCAGCACGTAACACTCGAAATTTACAACGTTTGATTTTAACTTCTTTTTCTTTTAAAATATGTATAATTAGCCAGCTATTAAAAAATTCTTTTATTTCTACTAATAAATTTGTAAAAAATTATTTAATTTATCATTCTTGTCAACCGGCCTATTTTAAGCAAATTTGGGAGTATAATACAGTCAAATTAAATATCTTTTTTTTAAAAAAACAAACTTATTGTGAAAAATTAATTCCACAAATAAAACAAATTTTATGGGTTTTAGCTTGTTTACCTATTCAAGAAAAATTATCTAAACGTATAAATTGGGAGTGTAGAGTTTATAAAAACAGTTGGCATTTTTTAAATTATTTAAAATACATTCTTCAAACAAATAATATTCAATGGGTTAATTTTTGTAAATATCGTTTTTTATTTTCAAAACAAATAAAACTCTGGTTATTAAAAAATTTTTGGATTGAAAAAAAATTTTTAATAAACTTTTATTTTCAAAGTAAATCGAATCTTTATCAAAAAGAACAACTCTTACTTATTCCAATATATTCGATTTCATTGAAACGGTTATTAAAATCTTTTTTTTTAATTTTCTATTTTAAATTAGTAAAAAAAAAATTTGTTGATAAAACAATTTTTATTCATCATACACATTTAGTAATTGTGTGTAGTGAAAATTTTTCATATAATTATATATTAAAAAATTTTAAAAAGATAAATCATATTAAAAAAGCTTTTAAAATTCAGTCAATGAATACTCATTTACTTGAACGAGGTTTTAATTTATATGGTTGGAAAATTCGGAAAAATAAAAATATATTAATTCAAGAAGTAAGCTTGAAAAATATTAAATCTCACCAATTAGAAATTAAAAGATTTTTAAAAAACACGGGTAATTTTACGATTGATCAAATTATTTTTTATTTAAACCAAAAAATTAAAATTTGGCAGAAAATTTATTTAAAAAAGCAGTCGAAAACCCAACTTGAAAGAAAATTAAATAATTATTTATTCTGGAGAATTTGGTATTTTTTAAGAAAACGTCATAAGACGAAAGGTGCTAAATGGATTTCTAATAAATATTATATTAAAAAAACTCATAAAAAATGGATTTTTTATACAAATAATATTCGTTTAATTGCTTATAGTTCAATTTCGTGAAAATTAATAATAAACTCTAGTAATTTTAATAATTTGTTTTTATAAACGTAAAAATAAATCAAACGAAGTCAATTCTTTTTAGTTTTTTATCAATCAGAATAAGACAATTTTTTATTCCATTAATTAAACAAATACGAGTACCTAAGCTGGTATTTATAATAAAATTTTTATAGAATACAATATGATACTGGAAGACAAACAAAAACAACAAGAGAGACCTATTTTTCCATTTACGGCGATTGTTGGTCAAGAAGAAATGAAATTAGCATTATTGTTAAATGTTATTGATCCAAAAATTGGCGGAGTTATGATTATGGGAGATCGAGGTACCGGTAAGTCAACTACGGTTCGCGCTCTTGTAGATTTACTACCGGAAATTCAAGTTGTCGCAGAAGACCCTTTTAATTCTGATCCTCTGGACCCTGAATTAATGAGTGAAGAAGTTAGACAAAAATTGAAAAACAATGAAAAAATTGATATTATTTCGAAAAAAATCGAAATGATTGATTTACCGTTAGGGGCAACAGAAGATCGGGTTTGCGGGACAATCGATATTGAAAAAGCTCTTACAGAAGGAATTAAAGCTTTTGAACCGGGGCTTACTTGCGAAAGCAAATCGTGGAATTTTATATGTTGATGAAGTTAATTTATTAGATGATCATTTAGTGGATGTTTTATTAGATGCGGCCGCATCTGGATGGAATACCGTTGAACGGGAAGGTATTTCAATAAGTCACCCAGCACGATTCATTTTAGTAGGTTCTGGAAATCCTGAAGAAGGAGAGTTAAGACCTCAATTATTAGATCGCTTTGGTATGCATGCACAAATAGGTACAGTAAAAGAACCAGAATTACGTGTTCAAATTGTTGAGCAACGCACTGCTTTTGATGAAGCCCCTTTTTCTTTTCGAAAAAATTATGAAGACTCTCAAAATCAATTAATCACAACTCTTGTAGATGCTAGAACAAGTTTAAAAAAAGTAAAAATTAATTATGATTTTCGTATCAAAATATCTCAAATTTGTTCTGAATTAGATGTTGATGGCCTGCGTGGTGACTTAGTGACAAATAGAGCTGCAAAAGCTTTAGCTTGTTTTGAAGGAAGATACGAAGTTACACCTGGGGATATTTTTCGAGTAATTCCTCTTTGTTTAAGACATCGCCTTAGAAAAGATCCTTTAGAGACGATAGATTCTGGCGAAAAAGTTCAAGAAGTATTTAAAAAAATTTTTGGCGATATGAATAATTAATTTAGTTTAACATAACAATTAAATGAATCAAAAAAATAATATTCGACGATATAAAATTATTGGTGCAAGACGTTTAAGTAATTATTGGTGGGCTTCTATTATTTGCTTTGGATCTATATGTTTTCTGCTAACTGGAGTAGCCAGTTATTGGAGTTCTAAAATTTTAATTTTTGGATCCGATAATATTCAATTTTTTCCACAAGGGTTGGTGATGTGTTTTTATGGTTTATTAGGTATAATTTTTAGTATTTATCTTTGGTTAACGATTTTTTGGAGTGTTGGTAGTGGGTTTAATGAATTTGATGATGACCAACAAAAAGTACGTATTTTTCGTTGGGGTTTCCCGGGTAAAAATAGACGTATCAATTTATATTATAATTTTAATGAAATTGAAGGTATTAAAGTAGAAGTCAAACAAGGCTTAAATCCTAAAAGAAATATATATTTACAGATTCGGGGAAAACGAGAAATACCATTAACACGAATAGGACAACCCCTAACTTATGAACAAATAGAAAAAAAAGCTGCGGATCTCGCAAAATTTTTGAAAGTATCTTTGATATCAGAGATTTGATAAAGTAGAGTCTTCTTTTTTATAATATAAAATTTTGAGAATTGATTTTTTATTAGAATATTGCTAGAATAAGATCAAATATAGATAGCAAAGAATCAAAACAGAAGTCTCCTTATTGAAAAAGTTGTTGATTCTTATTATACATATTCTTAAAAAAATTTTTATATGCCTACAATTCAACAATTAGTACGATTTTCTCGTAAGAAATTATTAAAAAAAACAAAATCTCCAGCTCTACAGTACTGTCCTCAACGTCGGGGTGTTTGTACGCGTGTTTATACGACAACACCCAAAAAACCAAACTCTGCGATTCGTAAGGTGGCAAGGGTTCGATTAACCACAGGGTTTGAAATTACAGCGTATATACCAGGTATAGGTCATAACCTACAAGAGCATTCAGTAGTACTTGTTCGTGGAGGTCGAGTTAAGGATTTACCAGGTGTACGTTATCGGATTATTCGTGGAACTCTAGATACATTAGGAGTAGCCAATCGTTCAAAAAGTCGTTCAAAATATGGTTTAAAAAAAAGCTAAATCTTAAAAAAATACTATAATGCTATGTCTCGTCGTCGATTATCAAAAAAAAGAAAAATCATTGCAGATCCTATATACGATAGTCTTTTAATTCAGATGTTTACAAATAGGTTATTAAAAAAAGGCAAAAAACAACTCGCCTATAGAATTGTTCTGGAAAGCCTTGCCTTAATTCAAACAAATAAAAAGCAAGATGCCATCCAAACATTGGAGACGGCCATTCAAAATTTAAGTCCATCCATTGAAATCAAAACTAAACGAATTGGGGGAGCAGTCTATTCTATTCCTGTAGAAATTACTTCTGTGAGAGCTACAAACTTAGCCATCCGATGGTTATTAATGGCTGCAAAACAGAGATCAGGAAAAAGTATGAGTCAGAAACTTTCTGATGAAATTTTTGATGCATTTAAAAATATGGGAAATGCTATTCGAAAAAAAGAAGAAGTACATCGGATGGCCGAATCCAGTTCTCGATTAATGAAAAAATAGTCATTAACCTATAATTTATTTAAAATAAGTTTTATATCCATAAGATCACTTTTAATATGAAATTTTTCAATAATTTACTTGTTTTTCGAATAAATCGAAAAACAAGTAAAACTAAACTATTAAAAAATTATTTTTGGTTTTTGAATGCACAAAAAATTTTTAAAAAACAATTAATTTCATTAGAAGTAGAAACACAGAATTTTTATTTAATGTTTAGTTTTATTTTAATAATTTCTAGTGTTTTAAATATTTTTTTGAATCCTTTAATCTTTAGTTGGCAAACAAAAACCTTATATAAGATTCATCCGAGTAAATTTTTTATAAGTTTTGAGTATGCACTTCTAAACGAATTTCAAACAAATAACAATTATTTATCGGTCAATCAAACTACAAATATTGCTATAAAAGAATGTTTTATTAAAAAAAGTTATATTAACCCATACTTATTTCTAAATTATTATAAGAATGATAATTTTTATAAGTTACCAATACAAATAGGAAACAACACAAAAAGTGAAGCTGATGATTCACCAATGTTATTTTTGGTTAAAAATAAACATTTAAAAAATTATTTTGCATCTTTTCATAGTTTACAATCTAAAAATTTTTTATTCACAAAGCCTTTTTTGGAAAAGAAGCCTTTTAGAATATCAATAAAAAAATCAAAATTTTTATTTATCAGTGAAATTAAAAAAAGTTTACCACGCTTGAATCAAAAACGATACTTAAATCTTTTACAAGCGGAAGAACATTTCTGTCCAAAAGAGGATTTCCGGTTTTATCCAAAATTCCAAAAAATTCAATTTTATAAATATTTCAAAAGTCGTTTTAATGATTGGTCTGATCACAAGTTAGATTCTTTGTCTACAAACTTTTCAATAGATCCTTATAACTTTTTAAAATTTTTTAGTGAACATTTTACAGGAACTTCGAATTTATTCAAATATTATTCAATACCCCTAAATGTATTTTCACTCGAAAATTTACAATCGGGAAACCAATTTGAAAATCCTAAAAGATTTTCAACCAATTTTTTATTTTCTAAAACAAAAAAAAAATCACTTTCGAATTATTTAAAAAAACCAAATATCTATAACTTTAAAACAAGTTCAAACCTGTCAGTTTTAAAAGCTTATTTATACTCATCTATAGAACAATTTTCAGATAAAAGAGAACCACTAGGAAATCATTCATTTTTATTATTTTTTCAAGTAGGCTTTTTGGTTTTTTTTTATAAAATTTTTCAAAATTTATATAAAGATTATGGTAAAGAAATTTTAAGTACTTTTATAGATTTGATTAAAGTTATTGGGATTATTGATGATGAAGAATGGCTAAAAGACGATTTAAATTTGATTAAACAACAAAAAGCTTTTCGATCAATAAAAAAAATTAAAACAAGTTTGCGGAATATCGCTGGTATTGAGCATTTAATTCTTGAAATTGGAGAAATTATTTGGTTGTGTCGTTCAGCAAAGCAAGCTACCTTTGGAACACATTTTTTAAATGATCTTTTCATAAAAAATCAGCATATATCTAATCACTATCGCCAAATTATTCAAGATATTTCGTCGACGCTTTTTGTAAATTCAAAAGCATTTTTATTTATTGGTCCCCCAGGAACAGGCAAAACGCTTCTTGTCCAAGCAATTGCTGGAGAATCCGAAGTACCTATATTAATTCAATCAGGTAGTATTTTAAAAAATCCACGACAAAGGGGTAAAGGTGCTCGAACGATTCAGAAGCTTTTTCAGCGTGCACGTCAGATTGCTCCATGTATTATTTTTATTGATGAAGTTGATGGTATTGGAGCACGCCGAGCTCATCTATCCCTAAACATTACCGGTGATTATGATTTATTAGAATTAATTGATAATCAATCTTTTCCCTTTTTTAGTGATTTTGAAAATAATCAACCACAGGCTATAGAAACTCCAGACGATTTAGATTCTTTTGAAAGTTTAGATACCTTAGCCGATCCTCAAGAAAAAATTTCATTGCAAGTTTTACAAGAAAATGAATTTGAAAACATTTCTCGAACTGAGCAACTAAGTCTTTTAACTCAACTTTTAATTGAATTAGATGGTTTGAAACCTTTGAATAATATTGTGGTGATCGGTGCAACCAATCGTTTTGGTATATTAGATCCTGCTCTTTTACGGCCTGGACGTTTTAATAACTTTTTATATTTAAGTCTTCCAAATGCATTTAAACGTATTGATTTGTTTAAACTTTATAGTAGAAAATTAGGTTTTAATGAGGATATTGTATGGTCTTATTTTTCAAAACGAACAGAAGGACTCAGTTCCGCTGATATCGCCGCAATTGTTAATGAATCTGCTATTAGAGCCATTTCCGAAAATAAAAAACACAATATTCAAAGTTTAGAACTAGGTCTCGATAGAATAACGACAACCCCAAGTCGACAAAACTATTTTCATATTAAAAGGGAGAATTCCCAATTTTTAAACAATTATTTACAGCTTTATGGAGTTTTTTATAATAAATCTAAAACATTGCATATACAAAAACTCACAAATACTAATACTTTAAACAACTTTAGAATCAGTAAAAATTTACAATTGCAACTAAGGAACGCCTATTATGCTATTAGCAAAGTTGTATTTTCAATACTTTTTAAAAATACACCTGAAATTTGTGTATTATCCTTTTTTACTCGTAAACCAAATTTTCGTCATAATTCAACAAATAGTCTTGTAAATTTATTAGAAGCTAAATTCATTTCCCGTATTGAAGTAGAAACAAAACTAGTTTATCTTCTTTCAGGCAAAGCTGCTGAATTATTGCCAAATAGTTTATCTATTTGTTCGCAAAAAGATTGTTATTTTGGGGCTAATCAAAAATTTGTTTATCAATTATATGAGCAATCGAATTATGGTTCACAAGATTTAAAACAAGCCACTTTTTTAAGTAAACTTATGATCAATAAATGGTATTTTTATGCGGAACAAATCGTTACAGAAAAATATCATTGGATTACGAGAAATTATAATCAATTTGAATTAGATGTAGAAGAAATTCGATTATTTAAAGCAATTGCAGAAGAAATGCATTCTCAGATTGATCAACAAAATATTTTTTTTAATAGAGCTCAAAAATGGTCATTGCGCACTTGGTGGCAACAACTAATACAAAAAAAATTGAATTTTGTTGATCGAAGCGTACTCAATTGGTATCGTATTTATTTATCAGATCCTGAAGAAAGTGAACAAAATATTGAATGGGTCCCTCCGGATGATTTTTATCATACAGAAAATATAAATCAAATCAATCCTTATTTCTTTTGGAATAATTTTTTACTTTATACCCAAGATTACCTATACCATAGTCTGTTAATTAAATGTATTTAATTTATCATTTCGAACAATTAAAAATTTTAGTGAATTATTAGATTTATTAGCCGATTCATTAATGCGTTTTTTAAAATTGCAAGATGACAAATTAGTGTTTATGATCAAAAAATTTTTAGAATTTCAGAAAAATATCCAAAGTCTAGGATTCCAGTCTAATAATAAAAAATTGACAACTTTTACTCGAAATCGATTAACTTTCAAGCCATTAAAAATACAAAATAAAATGATTGTGATTCACGATTGGGGGAAATATTCTCGTAGAAAAAAATCAAAAAAATTATTTTTATCGAAATTAAAAAAAATATCTAACAAAACTCAGCAATAAAAAATTTCTTATAATTTTTTAAATATAATAAACTATCATTTGGTTTTTTCTATTATTATTGCTAAAATACAGTTTGTAATAAAAAGCTTTACGACTTTCGTATGTAGTTTGTTATTACTTTATTCAAATTCTATATTATCAAAATTGAGTTTAAATTTTTGTTTTTGTATTTATACAAAACTCTTTAATAATTAAACATAAATATTATTTTATAATGGAAGTCAATATTCTCGGATTAATTGCCACAACGTTATTTATTATTATCCCAACATCTTTTTTATTAATATTATACGTGAAAACAGCTAGTCAAAATTAATTTCCATCTTCAATTTCAGAATAATAATTTTTCTGTATCTAAAATACTGGGTACAGAAAAATTATTATGTTATAATACGCTCGATCAAAATCAAAATTAAACGGAATGTAGCGTAGTTTGGTAGCGCGCGTGTTTTGGGTACTCGAGGTCACAGGTTCGAATCCTGTCATTCCGATTCTATTTTTTTTTTTGAATAGTCATTTATAACATTCTTCTTTAAGACTCTTTAAACAAAAATTGGCGCTCTTAGTTCAGTTGGTAGAACGTAGGTTTCCAAAACCTAATGTCATAGGTTCAAGTCCTATAGAGCGTGATTCCGGTTAATGTATTAAAGATTTCCTCTTTAAACTTTCATGGTTAACTTTTTTAAAATAATAGTGGTTTTGATCAAACGATTATTTGCAAAATAGGGGTTGACCCCATATAGTAGATAGGTACTTATTCAAGCTAATTAAATATATGGTAAGAATCAAACGTGGATTTAGTGCAAAAAATCGGAGAAAAAAAATTTTAAAAATCACTAAAGGTTACCGGGGTGCAAGTAAAACATTAAGACGGGATGCTAATCAAAAAGTTTTAAAAGCGCTTTTCAATAGCTATGAACATCGTAAATATTATAAACGAAATATGAGACAGTTATGGATTAGTAGAATTAATGCTATTGTAAGATTAAAAAACTGGAATTATCATTCCTTTATTTGGTATTGCCGAACTCAAAATTATAATTTAAACCGAAAGGTTTTATCACAATTAGCCTTATATGATAAACAAAGCTTTTTTACAATAATCTAATTTTGTGATTACAATACACAAACCTTATTTAGTATACTTAAATTTAAAAATAAAATATCTTTCAATGTTTTCTAAATTTGTGAGTCAAAAACTTCAACAACAAGATTTAAATTATAAAAATATTCTTTTATTACGGAAATTTATTAGTCCAGAAGGCAAAATTTTACCAAGAAGACTAACTGGTTTAAATACAAAACAACAGCGAAAAATTTCGAAAGCCATTAAAAATGCACGTATAATGGGATTTCTACCTTTTATTAGAATTGCTTTATATTTAATATATCTAGAGACTTGACAAGTCTCTAGATTACTTTTTATAATCGGGTAAAGGTTTATAACTCAGTTGGTAGAGTGGTTGCCTTACAAGCAATAAGTCAACGGTTCGAGTCCGTTTAAACCTATTCTTATAATATCTAAATTTAGTTTGACTAAAGTTAATCTTGTGTAGTTGTTCCTTCTTATAATCTGACCCTTAACTTTATATGCCCCGTTCACAAAGAAATGATAACTTTATTGATAAAACATTTACTGTTGTTGCAGATACCTTATTAAAAATTCTGCCAACAACAAATAGAGAAAAACAAGCATTTAGCTATTATCGAGACGGTATGTCTGCACAATCCGAAGGAGAATATGCAGAAGCTTTACAAAATTATTATGAAGCATAAAAGCTAAATTTTTAAAATTATTGATTATTTACAAAAAAGTTTTCTTTTTTAGCTTGTAAATAATTTTGATAGAGGGTTCAATTTTTTTAAGTATAAATTTTTCGTATTAGGCTTTCCTGACTCTTTTATATATAATAAAATAAAAGACGTGATTATCGAAACCTATGATTCAAATGATTACAACCTAGTTATCTTTTTTTATTTTTTAGAATCAAAAATATTGATTTTTAATAGTAATATTAAAATCAAAAGATTATCAAAATTTAAACTAGAATTTTTAAAAGCCATATGCGTTGAAAATCGCATGTATGGTTTGTGAAGCGATTAAAAAAATAATTTTTTTTTATCGACTTTCATTGAAGCAATATGCGTCTTGAAACAGATGCTTATGATCGCAGTTACATACTGTATAATATAGGTTTGATTCATGCAAGTAATGGTGATCATGGTCGAGCCTTAGAATATTATTATCAATCCTTAGAAAGAAATCCTTCATTACCCCAAGCATTAAATAATATTGCGGTAATTTACCACTATAGAGGTGAACAAGCTATTGAAAAATCTCAGGTTGAAATTTCAAAAATTTTATTTGATAAAGCAGCTGATTATTGGAAAGAAGCTATTAGATTAGCGCCTACAAATTATATTGAAGCTCAAAATTGGCTGAAAATGACCGGACGAGGATTCTCATATTAAAAAAATTTTAATAATAAAACCTAGAAAGGGCTTTTGATTAAAGTATTAAGCCCTTTCTAAGGTTAGACCTTTTATAAATAAGAAAGGCTGACTGGATTGACGGGGTTAAAAGTTTATGGAAATATCATTCATGTATGAATAATTTAGGTCGAATTAAGGCGTACGGAGGAGACCTAGGCACTCAGAGACGATGAAGGGCGCAGTTACCGGCGAAACGCTTCGCGGAGCTGGAAACAAGGTTAGAACCGAAGATTCCCGAATAGGGCAATCTGATAAAACTACCGAATAAATTCATAATTAGGTAAGAGGCTACCCAGTGAACTGAAACATCTTAGTAACTGGAGGAAAAGAAAGCAAAAGCGATTCCCGAAGTAGTGGCGAACGAACCGGGAACAGTCTAAAACTATGTCGAAAGATCTAGGGGTTGTGGGACAAAAATAAAAAAATTAAAATAACTAAACAGCTGAAACCTGTACCAAAGATGGTGAAAGTCCAGTATCTAATAATTTTTTTTTGTATCCCGAGTAGCTTGAGACACGTGAAATCTCTTGTGAATCAACGAGGACCACCTCGTAAGACTAAATATTTTTAAGTAACTGATAGTGAACAAGTACCGTGAGGGAAAGGTGAAAAAGAACCCCTATAGGGGAGTGAAATAGAACATAAAACCTTAAACAAACAAACAGTGGGAGAACTTAGGTTTGACCGCGTGCCTGTTGAAGAATGAGCCGGCGACTCGTATAAAATGGCAAGGTTAAGTTTTTTTATGAAGCCAAAGCGAAAGCAAGTCTGAATAGGGCGAAAAGTCATTTTGTATGGACCCGAACCCGAGTGATCTAACCATGACCAGGAGGAAACTTGGTTAAAACTAAGTGGAAGTCCGAACTGACCAATGTTGAAAAATTGACAGATGAGTTGTGGTTAGGGGTGAAATGCCAATCGAACTCGGAGCTAGCTGGTTCTCCTCGAAATGCGTTGAGGCGCAGCATTTATATTTAATAACTAAGGGGTAAAGCACTGTTCCGGTACGGGCCATGAAAATGGTACCAAATCGTTGCAAACTAAGAATACTTAAGTTTTAAAATAAATAGTGAGACTATGGGGGATAAGCTTCATAGTCGAAAGGGAAACAGCCCAGATCATCAGCTAAGGCCCCTAAATAATTGCTAAGTGTTAAAGGAGGTTCGAATGCTAAAACAACCAAAAGGTTTGCTTAGAAGCAGCCATCCTTGAAAGAGTGCGTAATAGCTCACTGGTAAAGCGTTTGTGCACCGAAAATGTATGGGACTAAGTAATTTGCCGAAGCTATGAGCTTTGTTTATAAATAAAGCGGTAGAGGAGCGTTCTGTTTTAGGGTGAAGCGGTTTTGTAAAAAATCGTGGACAAAACAGAAGTGAGAATGTCGGCTTGAGTAACGAAAACATTGGTGAGAATCCAATGCCCCGAAAATCTAAGGATTCCTTCACTAGGCTCGTCCATGAAGGGTTAGTCAGGACCTAAGATCAGATCGAAAGGTGTCATCGATGGGAAACAGGTTAATATTCCTGTACTTGTTTTTTTGTAGTAACGAAGGACGAAGAAGGCTAAAGTAGCAGATAATTGGATTTCTGTGGAAATATACAAGGCTTTTCACGAAAAAAAACGTGAGTTTGGCCAAGTTATGATACTTTTTTTATTTCCATCGGAAATAAAAAAATACTAAACGTCATACTTCCTAGAAAAGTTCGTATTACTAATACAAAAAAACCACCTGTACCGTAAACCGACACAGGTAGATAAGTAGAGTATACTAAGGGGCGCGAGAAAACTCTCTCTAAGGAACTCGGCAAAATAGCTCCGTAACTTCGGGAGAAGGAGTACCCTTAATATTAAGGGTGGCAGTAAAGAGACCCAGGCGACTGTTTACCAAAAACACAGGTCTCCGCAAAGTCGTAAGACAACGTATGGGGGGCTGACGCCTGCCCAGTGCCGGAAGGTTAAGTAAATTAGTTATTCTTATGAAAAAGCTAATGAATCAAGCCCCGGTGAACGGCGGCCGTAACTCTGACGGTCCTAAGGTAGCGAAATTCCTTGTCGCGTAAGTTGTGACCCGCACGAAAGGCGTAACGATCTGGGTACTGTCTCAGAGAGAGACTCGGTGAAATAGACATGTCTGTGAAGATGCAGACTTCTTACACCTGGACAGAAAGACCCTATGAAGCTTGACTGTATCTTGAAATTGAATTTGAGTTTTTTTTGCGCAGCCTAGGTGGGAGGCTATGAAAAAGTTTTTTCGGAAATTTTGGAGCCAACAGTGAGAGACCACTCTTTAAAAACTAAAATTCTAATAGTGTTTTCTTGAAGCAGAACACTTGACAGTTTTAGGTGGACAGTTTTTTTGGGGCGAAAACCTCCTAAAAAGTAACGGAGGTGTACAAAGGTTCCCTCAAACTGGACGGAAATCAGTTGAAGAGTACAAAGGCAAAAGGGAGCTTAACTGCAAGACTGACACGTCGAGCAGAGGCGAAAGCCGGTCTTAGTGATCCGACGGTTCCGTGTGGAAGGGCCGTCGCTCAACGGATAAAAGTTACTCTAGGGATAACAGGCTAATCTTCCCCAAGAGTTCACATCGACGGGAAGGTTTGGCACCTCGATGTCGGCTCATCGCAACCTGGGGCGGTAGTACGTCCCAAGGGTTGGGCTGTTCGCCCATTAAAGCGGTACGTGAGCTGGGTTCAGAACGTCGTGAGACAGTTTGGTCCATATCCGGTGTAAGCGCTAGAATATTGAGAGGACCTTTCCATAATACGAGAGGACTTGGAAGGATGAACCACTGGTGTACCAGTTCTTATGCCCATAGGAAACGGCTGGGTAGCTATGTTCAGAGGAGATAACTGCTGAAAGCATCTAAGTAGGAAGCCCACCTCGAGATGAATATTCTCAATTAGATCGCGGGTAGACCACCCGATAGATAGGTATTACGTGTACAATCTGCAAGGATTTTAGCGAAGATATACTAAAGAATCAATTGATTTTGACCTTTTCTTTTAATTTAGTACAGGATTCTGTACTAAATTAAAAAATAATTTTCATCTAGTGTTTAAAGATCGTCGGCAAAACCTTCAGCCATCCGCGAATTGAAGTGTTAAACGACCATCCCATGACGATACTCTGAGAGCCATCTTTGGGAACAATAGTGGAATGCTAGATTTTTTATAATCATATTTACCGTAAAAAAATAATCGTAAATTATAGGATCCTGAATATTTGTTATCTAGATATAAATATATACATCTAGATAACAAATAATGATTAATAAAAAATTATCGATATCCGATAATCATATGATTATTTTATTTTTATTTAATAATTATAGAGTTATTTTTTATAATATGATTATATTTTTTATTTAGTCCAATTATCTTGAATATTTACATCTACG